CAGGGCCGGGACCGCAAAAATTCGAGGAAGACCACGCAAAACGAACACAGGTTCTAAATGGCTTTTCTGTTTGAATAGAAAGATGGTTTTTTTCATCTAACGCTAAAGATATAGGAACTTTGTATCTTATATTTGCTTTATTGTCGGGTTTAGTAGGTACAGCTTTTTCTGTATTAATTAGATTAGAACTGTCTGGACCTGGTGTTCAGTTTATAGCAGATAATCAATTATATAATAGCATAATAACTGCTCATGCAATAGTTATGATATTTTTTATGGTCATGCCCGCTATGATAGGGGGATTTGGAAATTTTTTACTACCTTTGACGATAGGCGGCCCTGATATGGCATTTCCTAGACTTAATAATATAAGTTTTTGATTATTACCTCCTAGTTTAATATTATTTCTATTTGCTAGTGCAATAGAAAACGGAGCAGGAACTGGTTGAACTCTTTATCCACCTTTATCTGGAATACAGAGCCACAGTGGGCCTAGTGTAGATCTAGCAATTTTTGCTTTACATCTATCAGGTGTAAGTAGCCTATTAGGTGCTATGAACTTCATAACAACAATATTAAATATGAGAACTCCAGGTATCAGATTACATAAAGTAGTTTTATTTGGATGAGCTGTTGTAATAACAGCTGTATTATTATTATTATCATTACCTGTATTAGCCGGTAGCCTTTTGTGCCGGCTTAAAATTTGGCTATATGCGGGAATATCCCATGGGGACAATCCGCAGAAAACCGTAAGCTTACGTGGATTCTCAGAGACTAAACGCCAAAGTTCTTCAATTATAAAAACAAATTGTGTTTTTACTTCTGCTTATAGTAGCACTGTTAGATCTGTACCTTATAGTAGTTTTAACCATTATTTAGCTGGTCTTATTGAAGGCGACGGTTCTATTATTGTACCTTCTAGTAAAAAAGACAAGAAAGGGCGAGTAACATATCCTAGTGTTCAAATAGTATTCGCTTTAATGGATTTGCCTTTAGCATTAAAGGTGCAAGAAACACTAGGTTATGGTTCGATTTCAAGAAAAAAGTCAAAGGCTGCTTATATTTTTACAATTAACTCTAGAGAGGGACTACTTAAAATAATAAATTTGGTAAACGGTAAATTTAAAACAGACAAAATTGCTGCTTTATACAAACTTATAGAATGATATAAAGTAAAAGGTTTAACTTTAGACCTTTTACCTAAATGTACAATTCCTTTAAACTCCTCTAGTTGGTTGGCAGGATTTATAGAATAGGATGGTCATTTTAGCATACGTGCAACCGAAAAAAGAGCCTATCCAAAAGTAGAATGTAAATTTGAGTTAAGTCAAGCTCAAAACAGCATACATGGTAATTCGTATAAAATAATGAAAGAAATTTCTGAATATTTATCTGCGCCTTTAAAAAGCATAAGAGAAACTAGTTCAAACCCTCAATTTAGAGTACGAACACTAAATAGTAAGAGCAATCTTAAACTTATTTCTTATTTGAAAACCTATGCTTTAAAGGGAAAAAAACATTTGGATTATCTCTATTGATGTGAAATAGCAAATGTTTTTATTGCAGGTAAAGTTTACCATAAGGAACTTTTACCTCGAGCAAAATCACTTAAAGCTCAAATGAATAACGAACGTAAAATCTTTACATGAAATCATTTGGCTAATTTTTATAATATAGAAGAATAAGATATAGTCCCATGTTACGATAAACGTAACAGTATCTACCTATTTGTTAACATCCTATGATGTAATATACAAATTGAGAGGAAATCCTCATTAAACATAGTTTAGTAGATATATATATAAGGCAATTACAATGGTATTAACTGATCGTAATTTTAATACATCATTTTTTGAAGTGGCAGGTGGGGGAGATCCTCTACTGTATCAACACCTCTTCTGATTTTTTGGTCAAGGATGGCCCTATGATAAAGCAATTTGTCAAATGAAATGGACTGTATGCTGGAACACTGAGTATTCATTAATAGATACTTTATTAGTAAGTGGTTTATATATCCCTATAAAGTCAAAATTTTATATAATGTCAGGAGATCAGCAGGTAACAAAAAGATCTAATATCTTAGTAGGAACCTCAGAGACTACACGTCCATTATCCTATAAATGTTCAATAAATAATTCTTGAAATGAATGACTAGCTGGTGTTATAGACGGAGATGGTTGTCTTTTAGTTAGTAAATCAGGTTATACTAGTTGTGAAATTACTATGGGTTTACAAGATGAGCATGCTTTAGCTATTATTAAACAAAAATTGGGTGGATCTATAAAACTTAGATCTGGCGTAAAAGCTCTTAGGTATAAATTACATAATAAAAAAGGTATGGTAGAATTAATAAACAGAATTAATGGTAATATAATACACACTTCAAGAATAAAACAATTAGATTTAATATGCTCTATATTAAAAATAAATATTAAATATTCTTCTGATTTAACTATAGATAATGGATGATTTTCTGGTTTTTTTGATGCTGATGGTACTATTACATATTCTATTAAAAATAATCATCCTCAATTAACTATATCAGTAACCAATAAATTATTAGTTGATGTTGTTGCCTTTAAAGATATTTTTGGTGGTAATATATACTATGATAAAGGTCAGAATGGTTATTATAAATGGTCTATTCAAAGTAGAGTAGATATTGAAAAATTTAGGTCTTATATTTCAAAATACCCTAGTTATTCACATAAGAAAAAAAGACTTTTTCTTATAAATAAATATTATTATCTAAAAAACCTAAAAGCTTATTCGTCTTTAGATAAGAGTCCTTTATCTAAAGCATGAATTAAATTTAATAATAGATGAAAATTAGGATAAAGATATAGTCCAAAAATAATTTATTTTTGCTAGTAGCACTTATGATGATATCAAAAGACTTAAATTTGGATGCATGTTATAACAACAGTTATAACAATATTACCGTTCATCTGTGTTCGGTATTTAATTTACCTGCGATAATAGATCTAATTAAAAATTTAAAAGTTAGACAAGATAATAAGGAAAGTTTAAAAGAGTCTGACTACAACTTGATAGTTAGCTCCATACTTCCTTATTATTTAACGTGTCCTAATTGAATAATGGGCGCTGAGGGTTGGAATCAAGATGGCTCAGTGGCTAATAGAAGGTCTGATATTGTCTGGTACAAAGTTAATGGGCATGGTATTATGCGCCCAAATAGATCTATTGGTTATCCACTTGCCACACATTTATACGAAGGTAAAAAAAGGTGAGCAAAGACATGGCCAGAGCTAATAGGTCAGCAAGTGTTTCAAGAGTGCGAAGGCTTATGTGTAGATGGTAAAATTTGGGTCATCTGTAATATAGGGTTTGAGTTCTGTGTATTTAGATTTGATCTAAATAGATTTAGTTATCCTGGAGCATCATCAACTTTTGACCATTTTGAACCGTTGAATCTAAATAATTGAACAGAAAATGATTTTTATGCGCGAAAGATAAAAATTATTCCTGAGTCTGTAAGTGATTATGATGATGTGATACAAGTTATCCAGTGAAGACTGGATAATCCTACCCATCATCAATATATACACGATATGCTTGTTTACATTGCAAATAACAATGTATAAAATAAATTAATTATCGCATCCCGAGGTATATATTTTAATAATACCAGGTTTTGGTGTTATTAGTACTACTATATCAGCAAGTTCAAACAAAAATGTATTTGGATTATTGGGTATGGTTTATGCCATGATGAGCATTGGTGTTTTAGGTTTTGTAGTATGAAGTCAATGGCTGGCTTTCCTTATAGGTGACTATAAGGTAATAAATTTCACTGTAGGCTGGAACGGTTACCTTTTTTTGTTTTTATTTACTATTACTAGTATTAGTTTTATAAACTATACAAAATTAGGAAATCTATTAGATACTTTATATAGTTCAAATGCTAATAGAAATATCCAATCAGCAGGAAACTTGTGTCCTTTAAATCAGGGCAAATTAGGATCCTCAGAGACTATACGTGGAAATACTTATGATTTGTTTAAAAAAAATTTTTATTATTTTTTTAAACAAGATTTTTCTAGGGATAATGCTTGATTATCTTGGTTTATAGGCTTTTTAGAAGGTGATGGTGCAATACTTGAACACAAGGGTAGAGCTAGTTTTGTTATAACTCAAAGGGATAGTAAAGTTTTGCACGAAATACACGAAGTTCTAAAAATAGGTGTGGTTAAACCTTTTTATGATAATAAAGGTAATATTATATATTCTAGGTATATAGTGTCTAACAATAAAGGTATTTACTTATTGTATCAATTACTTAATGGTAATCTTGTTTTACAAGCACGGGTTAACCAATTAAATAATTGATATATTGCATTAAATAACGCAATTAAATTCGATTTTTCTTTACTCTATAGTAAAAGTTTACCTACTTTTGTACAAAGTTGTAAAGAGCTTACCTTAAACGATGCCTGATTATGCGGTTTTACAGATGCTGAAGGTTGTTTTTCCGTAAAAATTAATAATGCAAAGCATAAATTTTATGTTGAAGTTATTTTCATTTTAGATCAGAAAGATGCAGAAGTTGTATTAAATAAAATAGCTTTTTTGTTAAATACAACCGCTAAAGCAAAGCTTAGAACTGTAAATAAAAACATAAAGAGTAAAAATTTAACTGATTATATTAATACTATGTTTAGATTGTCTGTATATTGTAATGACAGAAATAAACCAAATTTTTCTTTGATAAGTAGCTATTTTAATAAGTATCCTTTAAAAACAACTAAGCAAGAATCTTTTAATAAATGGTGCAAGATTTTTAAAATTGTAGCAAACAAACAACCTTTAATACCTGAAAGCTTACATCTTGTTAGAGAAATAAGACATAATATGAACAAATTCACAATCGAAAACAAGCCCATAGGTCATGCTAGTAAATCATAAGTATAAGATATAATCCACATAAAACTAGGTAAATAATTAACCTAGCTTTAATTGTGCACCATATGTATTCCGTTGGCCTTGATGTCGACACAAGAGCCTATTTCACTGCTGCTACACTAATTATAGCAGTACCAACAGGAATAAAAATTTTCAGTTGATTAGCTACATGTTATGGTGGTTCACTACAATTAACTCCCTCTATGCTGTTTGCCATGGGCTTCGTGTTCATGTTTACAGTGGGGGGCTTAAGTGGTGTTGTATTGGCTAATGCAAGTTTAGACATAGCATTCCACGATACGGCTTTTGCTGTTATATCTAATAAAATATACGCCGATAAACCAAGTTTGTTTGGCATAGCTACTTTTCTAAAAGTTTCTAGTTTGCCTAATATTGGCCACAATGTAAATGATTTATACAAGGATTATATAAAAATGTTTTGAGTTGGTTTAATGGATGGTGATGGAAGTATACAAGTAAACCATTGACGTGCACAATTACTACAATACAGATTGATCATTAAATTATCTAACCTTAAATCTAACTATAACATGTTAATTAAGATAGCCAAAGTAATAGGGGGAACTGTTAGAATAACTGCTGACAATCAGGATGTTATTTGAGTGGTAAATAGTAAACAAGAAATTGAGAAAATTATAAAAATTTTTGATACTTACCCGCCTATAACCTCAAAAAAAATCTGTCAGCTTGCATTCCTAAAAGCATGTTTATCTGAAACCTCGCTAGAATTATATATGTTAAATAGAAAGCTCAAATATGATAAGCAATTAATTATTATAAAATCTAAGGTTAATTTTAATATCCCTAGTTATTTTAAATACTGATTATCTGGCTTTATAGAAGCTGAAGGTTGTTTTTCTTTAAGGGAAAATAAAAATCATTCTTTTTCAATAGGGCAAAATGATGATCGCTACTTAATAACTGCTATTAAACAGTATTTCCAAGCAGCAAACATAGTTAGAAATCCTTATGGTAAATTTTATTCTTTAGAAGTATATAAAAAACAAGTTCTTTTAAGAATAATCACTCATTGTACTAATCAACCCCTATTAGGTGAAAAGTTAGAGTCATTAAAAAAATTTAGTAAAAAAGTTTTACAATAAGTGTCGTGTGGTCTTGTCACCATAACGGTTAAATCTCATATGTCTTTTTTAATGCAAAAGATAAAGTAAAAAGTATAAGATAACACCGTGGAAACCAAACCTAATATAAACGTAAAATTCTAGTCTTGTATGGTTTACACCTGTGTTATAGTAGGCATTTAACGAATATGTTAGTAAGTAGGATCCGTAGAGACTAAACGTGACAGTTGAAAGTTTATTAAGTTAAACAATTAGATAAGTTATAGTCCGATCCATCTCGCGAGAGATGTAAGCATATATATAATTACATGTATGTAATTATATAATTACATGTATATTATGTAAAACTTTGGACTTATTATCTTCTAAGTTTAGTACCTTTTATTATTCTTTATATGTGATCTAAGTATAAAATATTTTGATATTATTGAAGTATTATTGTTTACTTATATTTTAATCTATACCCATTATTTTTATTTCTTGTAATAAGTTGAATGTTGTATTCTTTTGATATTGTGTATTCTAATTTTAATACACAACTAGATAGTTGTATTATACTTCATATGAATGCAGGTTTTGATCAGCATGGTAATCCTGTATCCTATTTTTCAGACGATAGTTCTTCAGCAGCTACTAATTCCACAGACAATGGAACTAATACAAGTGCCGGTACACAGCGCAGTTTTGGGTCGAATCCTGACCCTAATTCTGCGTCTGGTTCAGGTTCTGGATCGGCTTCAAGTGGTCAATTAGTAAGTACTCACAATGCTACACCTGGCTCAGCCTCTGCTAGGGATTTATCTACTGGTTCTGGTTTACCACAAAGCACTTCATGTAATTTCCCACAAACAGAATCGGAAAGGTCTGCCACACTTAGTTACAGACCTTTACCGAAAAGCGCTTCAGATCAGCTAGGTAATAAATGAAAATAATAGGTTAAGGTAAAATAAGTGCGAAGATGTAAATACGTGTTAATGCTTAAATTGACTTATTACGTAGTAGCTCTAATGGGCCTAAGTAATATATCTTTTTTATTAATATTAGTATTAACTAATATTAAATATTACTTTGAAATTGACTATATGCTGGAAACTATGTTTTTTGCGTATTGTTTACTATTTATTAATACGTTTTGTCTTTACAAACTAGACTATAGTAGGTGTAATAAACTTTTAAGTAGTGAAAATAACAATACAGTAATAAGTTCTAAGCTTATAAACATACAATCAGCAGAAAACTGTAAAGGATTCTCAGAGACTGTACGTCAATTACCAGATAATAAAGGTCATACATTTTGAAATTGATTTGCGGGAGTATTAGATGGAGATGGTAATTTTGATATTAGAAATTCACCTTTGGGAGGTAAAAAAGTTCTTAAACAAATTAGAATTAAACTACATAACAGAGACGTTAAAATATTAACTCGTATCCAAAATTATTTACATATAGGTAGAATTAGATCTGATAAAAACAAACCTTATTCTATATTTGTAGTGTCTACTAAAGAATCTATGGATTATGTTTTAAATGGAGTCAATGGTCTTATTAGATTAAAAGTGCCCTCATTTAAACAGGCATGTTTTTTGTCTGATATAGATTATAACGAAGCTAATTATAATATAGCTTTATATGACCCTTACTTTTCAGGCTTAGTAGATACTGACGGTTGTATAGTATTTAATTATTCTGGTAACAGAATAGAATGTAATTTAGAGTTTAAATACAATGAATATAGTTCTAAGTTAAATTTCAACAATACTATACCAAACTGCAAACCCTATATAATAAAACGTAGTAAGTCTTCTAATTCAAAAGATTCTAAAAAGTTTTTATCTATCGCTTTTAAATTTCAAAATGTTAATAGTATGCCATTTATTTACGATTATTTTATGCATAATAGATTATATTGTGATATGAAATTTTATAGAGTTACAAAAATTAAATCTTTTATAAAGATTAGAAAATACAAAACATACCCTATGAACAGCATAGAACATAAAATATACTCAGATTTTGTAAAAAATTGAATTAAATATGAAAATCCTTTATGATACAAAGTTCCTTTCATATCTTACTTAGGATAATAAATAGCTTACTATTACTGGTAATGATACAGTCCACAAAAAAAAAAAAATAGTGTTTTATTCGGGGAAACATATATTTCTAATGCTATAATTAAATTAGCATTATAAGTATAAGTACTAAAAAGAATTTCTATTTTTTTCTGCATTTTCACTATGTATTAAGTATGGGAGCAGTATTTGCTCTATACAGTGCATGATATTTTTGAATACCCAAAATATTAGGTTTACACTATAACAAATCGGGAGGAAATTTACATTTTTGAATATTATTTATAGGTGTTAATATAACATTCTTCCCACAGCACTTCCTTGGCTTACAAGGTATGCCAAGGAGAATTAGTGACTATCCGGATAGCTTTGCTGGTTGAAATTTAGTAAGCAGCTTAGGTTCACTTATAAGTGTTGTAGCAACATTTATATTTTTAAACGTGTTATATATACAATTAATAGAAGGTAAAGAGAGTTCAAGGTATACATGGTTAACACCTCAATTTTATAGTGATTTACTAAGATCATTATTAGAAAGAGCATATGAATCAATAGAGTGAGGGTTAAACAGTCCTCCTAAACCTCATAGTTTTGTGAGTTTACCTCTACAAAGTTCATATTTTACTAGCTTATTTAGAGTTAGTACCTTTAATATTCTACGCCATTTTATAGCTGGAACCCTGTTATATATTTCATATAAATATTATATAGAAATTAGTCATCCAATATTGTGTGAGGGTTATAACGGTATCATAACTATAAATGGAGTAAAGGTTGATGACATATTGAATATAGATAGAACTAAATGTATGGGTGAAAATGTTAAGTATTACACTCTAGAAAGCTATTTTAGATCTGGAGATTATCTGAAAGGTCGTGATCTACACATTAAAACTAATACAAATGGTTCCTCAACATTTACACTCGGTCCTTTAATACTCTGACCCGGTAGTTAATTATAAGCAGTTTTTATAAAATTTTCTGGCCATGTTAAACAGAACTGAGATATTATAGTAAGCGTAATCTTTATAATATATGCCATTAGGACTATACCAGTAATAATGTGCAAAGATGTTTTTAAAGCATACGATTTAGCCCATCTTATAGTTGTGATATATGGTTTTACACATGCTATAATATGTTTATTTAAACGTTGTTATACAGGTGATTATAGCTATAATTCTAAAGATTTTTTGTTTGATTTAGTTAAAGGTTTTTTTTTAGGTAGGCTTGTACTATCTTTAGCCATATACTTTGGTTTTATCTGTCTCATATCGCTATCAATGTCTGCTATCCTTTTATGATGTCTTATCACATTACTAGAAGAGCTCTCTATAACATTTAATCCACTATATTGTATGGTGGGGAACGATCCATATATACATACACCTTGGACTCCTATCACACAAGGTCATACACGTGTAGTCCCTGGGATTACTGAGGAAGTATGAAGAATATATGCAGAGGGTAAAATGCCCTGTTTATGACATATGGGTTCAGTAGCTCGGTCTACAGGCCCTGAAATCTTATTCGGCCCTATTTCTATTCCTATTTCCATTGGTTAAACTTTTGTTTTAACTGTTATACTAAATAATGTTCAGTAAAAAACGTGTATTGCATATATTTATATATATATTATGTAAAAAGTTCGTATTCACAAAAATAATATATCAATGCATCGTAATATCTCGCGTAAAATGATAAATAAAATTAAGATAAATTAATATGACAACACTTACATCTCTAAGAGGATTTCTTCATCGCAAATTAACTTTGGCTATGCATCTTTTTGTATTTTTCATTTTTTGAAGATTTATCTTCAATATTTTATTTTATAATTTAGGTCTAACTGGATCTGTATTGCACTTTCTATATATAGCGGTTTCGTCAGTTGTATGTTTTATTTATATTCACAACATAACAAACTGTAAAAAAAAGTATACAGCACTTGATTTTTATCAATTGTCAGGCTGTGTATTAATCGCAGTAGTAACAGCATATATTATCTTTTTTTATATAGGCCCTAACCACCAACTACTAATAATTTTTGGTGTAACTCTTTTATCAAGTGAGTTTTTGCAAAGTATGGGTATCAACATAAGCGTACCAAATATAAATATGATGAATATTAGCGACCTATTGAATCCAGCACCTTCCTCCGGGCAGGCAGCGGCACCTACATCGGCACCGGCGTCCGCCCCCGGGCAGGCATCGGCACCAGCACCTGCATCGGCACCGGCACCTACATCGGCACCGGCGTCCGCCCCCGGGCAGGCATCGGCACCGGCACCGACATCGGCGCCGGCACCACAAAACTCCGTCCCACAAGGTACAGGGTCTTTTCAAATGTCTGGCCGGCAACTTTTTGTTTTGGACCCACGTCTTCCAGGTCAAGGGCTAAATGACCGGTATGACCCTAGGCCTAATAATAACAACAAACTATATGCTAGAGCTATTGAGAAAATTATTAGAAATCATTATTGGGCCAATGGGACCACTGACAGAAACGTACTTTCTAGGTTGGACATTAGCTCTCGCACTTTTTATTTAGATTGGCTACATCATAAGGAGCCAGATAAGTGAGGTTTGAATGGGGTACCTAATCCCCTTCATCCTAATCCACACTTATTGTCGCCTGTGACAGCAAATAAATTAAGGGCTTTTAAAGATTGCTAATCTTTAGTCGCTTCCTTGCTATTGGGAAAGTTGTGTGTTAAAGCGGGGGAGGAAAGGCCGGAGGGAGAGGCTGTTAGAGCCAATGTTATATATAGCTATTATTGACCTATGACGTACTATTTAAAACCCAATTTTTCTCTCTTAAATTTGTATTAACTAAATTTAAAAGACATATATTGCTTAAATCTTCTAGTTTTGTGAGTTTACCTGTGCAGAGTTTTTCTATTTCACCTGTTTTTATAAAATTTTTTGGCCATGTTAAACAGAACTGAGATATTATAGTAAGCGTAATCTTTATAATATATGCCATTAGGACTATACCAGTAATAATGTGCAAAGATGTTTTTAAAGCATACGATTTAGCCCATGTTATAGTTGTGATATACGGTTTTACACATGCTATAGCATGTTTGTTTAAACGCTCTTATATAGCTGATGGAAATGTACACAGTATATTCACTAGATATTAATAATTTCTAGTGGGTATGGAAAAGAACAGTGCATGGAATATAATGCGCTCCGCACTGGTTAAAGCCAAAAATAAAACTAAAGCTAGTGTTTTCACAAGAGCTAAATTTATTTTATCCTAGAATGGTTTACGCTCGTAGGGTAAAGCTACTAGGGGTGTTGTCCACGTTAAGGGGGGGGGGTAAGGAGGGGCCCCCTTAAAACAATAGCGGTGTTCTAACAGTGGAAGAGGTATGTATCTTTAGTTTCTATGCTAGAAATACAGTAAATATTTAGTTTTTTTACCCAATATAGCAATTAAATATTAGCTAAATATATAATAGTAAATTTGTATGTAAAACCTTATACAGAGTCGTTTTTAAGATAGTGTGTTTTATAATTGCCTTCTCTAGAAGTCTAAACTTCAAAGTACTTTATGTCTAAAAAGAGTAGTCTAAAGTAAATTACTCTAAAAAAACATTAAAATTTTTATTTTTATACTCATACTGTTGTTTAATGCCGTTTTTTTTTTTAATCAAACGGGATAAATCTATTTTTTACTCGAGATTACTATCAGCTATCTCTGGTTTATCCCTTTTTGTGTTAAAAAACTTTTTGCATCGTAATTTAGTTTTTATTGGTCCAAATGGTTTTTTTTAGACTGTTACTATTGCTAACATTCCTTTTTAGACCTGTTTAGCTAGTTTTTTGCTTTTATTTATTAAAATAAAGCAAACTAGCTAAAAAGGAATTAGCTCAACGGTAGAGCGGCCGTTTTACACACGGTAGGTTAGGTGTTCAAATCACCTATTCCTTAATGAGTTTCGTTTTACTAAATATTATACTAAATAATGTTTAGTAAAAAGCGTGTATTGCATATATTTATATATATATTATGTAAAAAGTTCGTATACACAAAAATAATATATCAATGCATCGTAATATCTCGCGTAAAATGATAAATAAACTGAATTGATATTAAAATGACAAACTTAGTTACAGACAACTTTCAAGCGCATCCCATCCATTTGGTTTCTCAGTCACCATGGCCGATCTTTGCATCTTTTTCTCTTATAGCTGCTACAACTTTTGGCGTACTATTTAAGCTACAATTTCTATCTCTTAAAAATTTTAAATCTCTGTATACTTATCTTTACACGTTTTTACATAATAAATTAAAAATATTTTTTAATTTAAAGTATGTAAAAACAAAATTAAGCTTATTACTTATCTCTTATAGTATATCTATTTTAGTTTGCGTGCCTTTTACTATTTTACTTAAAACTTTAGATTTAGATTTCTTAATCACAGTTTTAAGGACAATAAATGCTGCTTTAATCTATCTTATACTATACAACTTAAGGTATAAAGGTATGTTATATAAAGGGCCTGGCTATTTAAGCTATCTTTTGGTTATGTTAACGGCGTTTGCTATTTCAACGGTTATATATTTAACAGATGTTAATTTTGTGTCCGTGTTATTATTATTATTTGGTCCACCAAGCATTTTATTTTTCGACGCATATCCATCTGGTGGTGCTGGTTCTTCTAGTACACAAGCTCCTGGTGGTGCTGGTTCTTCTAGTACACAAGCTCCTGGTGGTGCTGGTTCTTCTAGTACACAAGCTCCTGGTGGTGCTGGTTCTTCTAGTACACAAGCTCCTGCTCACCCTACAGTACCACATACTACTACACAACCTCCCCAGTACCCAGGCAGTTACTCTACTACTACTTATTGACCTGGTAATTTTAAAAGTTGGAGTCCGCCAAATGGTACTAGGCCTTCACCCCCCCCTGCAGGGACACCCGCAGGAGCTCATGCTCTAGGTGCGAGCGGATGACTAAAGGCGGGCGGCAGAAGTGATAATGGGCCCATGCATGTCGATAACCCTAATGGACAGCCCAATCAATTCAACCCCGACGGGGGGAATCATCCCCGTTTAGGTAATATGGCGGCTACCTTGGAAAGACAATGAAACTTAGGCGTAAGACACCTAAGTAATGAATTATTTACGGACGGGGACTTTCAATTTTTTCTAACTATGATGGAACACAGAGATCATGCCAGATGGCAAAAGCTTGTAGACACCTCTGAGAAATCTTCTGATCAAATAAGTTGAAGGCACCAGGAACTTACTAAAAAATTGATCCGTAATATGAGAAGTTGAGACTAAATTTAGGAGTAAAACAGGTGCCGCTGATTAGCTAATAGGTGTCTATTTGTTGTTTAAATATCTTATTAATTGAATAATTAGTTATTATTTAACTAATATATATGGTAATTTATTATAATAAACTAATTTTTTGCTCTTGCTATTGCTTTTGCTATTGCTCTATCTGTAAACAATAAAAAGAATTTTCTGATTACTGTTTACTGTTTACTGTTTAGTGTTTACTGTTTATAAAATCTGTGTTTCTAGCTTTTTGCTTATAACATCAAGTATCTAGATAACTGGAATTGCCGATCCCTCTCTAATTGCCGATCCCTCTACAATTAGAGAGGAAAAGATACACAGTATATTCATTACTAATTATTTGTAATGGATATGGGGAAGAACAGTGCATTACAATATAGTGCACTGGTTAAAGCCAAAGTAAACAAGTATATTTTGTTTCTTATATCTGTTTATCTTTCCGTTTTTAAACTTTTGATTATTCTTTTGCCATCATGTCCAATATATCAACGCAGTTAGCTTTACAACCAGGCCTATTAGACCAATTAGCAGAAAACATAGTAAATGACTCATATAACTACATTTGTAGTCATATACCTCACTATTTTAACAATGTTGTTATTAATTGTAACGATACTGTAGCAAATACCAATCCTAAACATGCAATGGAACCTAATTGGTTAGACTCTTATTGTTATAAAGGATATGATACATTTTGTGATATTATTGGTTGAAAGTCCGTGAGTGCCTCTGCCTCTGCCTCTGAGGGGGAGGTTGTAGTAATCACTCATGCTAAACCCAGCCAAACTAGTAATTGATTTGACGACTATTGTTATAGAGGGTATAAAACACTTTGTAACTTTGTTGCTTGAAATCCCTTGAGTGTCTCCGAGGCTGTTACTAAAGCTGGGTTATGGACAAGTTTATACCATATGCCACATATAGTAAACTCTATCTATACAATACCAGCTGGAGAATATTCTCTGGGTAATTCATTGGCTATGGTAATTGCTATTGTAAGTCAACAAGAGGGTGGCTTATTTGCCTATCAGCTTGGATTAAATGTATGGGGTGGTAATGGTGTAGTTCTGAATCAACACGTCTTTAGCCCCTTTACTAAGTTTGGTACAATTGCAGCCATACAATTTTTCTCTAATAAGGTTTCTGCAAACCCTGCTTTATTTGATGATTATACTGTTCTATTTACTTTCAAGCCTTGGGTTCTAATTTCTAGTTACTGATTGATTAAATGGGTATGGTTAGGATTGTTTGCATAAAGTTATTTATGGGTAAAAGGAAATCAAAGAGAAAGTTTTTTTTTTTTGCACTTTATTTATTTTAACAAATAATTTAATAGGTATGGTTCCCTATAGTTTTGCCTCTACAAGCCATTTTATTTTAACATTTTTTATAAGTTTTAGTGTAGTGCTCGGTGCAACAATATTAGGTTTTATAAAACATGGTTTTAAATTCTTTTCTTTATTTGTGCCTGCAGGTTGTCCTCTAGCTTTATTACCTTTAGTGTTAATAGAGTTTATTTCATATTTCTCCATTAATTTCACTTGAGTTTACTCTAACTCATTAAATTTTTAGTACATATATTACAAATACACTAATTATTAAAGTTTTTAACTATTATACCAAAAAAAAATTAATTAAATTTATAATAGTAAATTTGTAAGCAAAAGGTTTTTTTTAGAATAACACTGTTAGTGATATTCTTTTTACACCTGTTTTTTTCATGCTTACTTATAAAGCATGAAAAAAAACTGAAGCTAAAAAAGGAATTAGCTCAACGGTAGAGCGGCCGTTTTACACACGGTAGGTTAGGTGTTCAAATCACCTATTCCTTAATCAGTTTTGTTTTACTAATTTTACTAAAGAATATTTAAAAATAAGCATTTATCCTTTTATTAGTGTGCAAACTACTTACAAAGTAGATCTAAAAATTTAATGCCTCATTCATATAACGCGTAAAAAGATAAATAAACTGAATTGATATAAAAATGAAAAATTTCATCCTGGACAACTTTCAAGCGCATCCTTTCCATTTGGTTTCTCAGTCACCATGGCCGATCTTTGCATCTTTTTCTCTTATAGCTGCTACAACTTTTGGCATACTATTTAAACCCCAATTTTTATCTCTTAAAACTTTTAAATTTGTATTAACTAAATTGACAAGACATATATTGCTTAAACCTCATAGTTTTGTGAGTTTACCTGTGCAGAGTTTTTCTATTTTACCTGTTTTTATAAAATTTTTTGGCCATGTTAAACAGAACTGACATATTATAGTAAGCGTAATGTTTATAATATATGCCATTAGGACTATACCAGTAATAATGTGCAAAGATATTTTTAAAGCATACGATTTAGCCCATCTTATAGTTGTGATACACGGTTTTACACATGCTATAATATGTTTATTTAAACGTTGCTATACAGCTGATTATAGCTATAATAATAAAGATTTTTTATTTGATTTAGCTATAGGTTTAATTATAGGTAGGTTTGTACTATTATTAAGCATAAACTTTGGCCTTATAGGTTTTATGTGTCTCACATTGCTATCAATGTTACCTAGCGTTTTATCATATTTTATCACATTACTAGAAGAGCTCTCTCCTATAAAAGTAAAACCGGAATATTGTATGGCGGGGGATCTACCATATGAACATACACCTTGGTCTCAAACCAGAACAGGTCATTTACGTATAAACCCTAGGATTACTGAAGCTCAATGAAGATCATATGCAGAGGGTAAAATGCCCTGTTTATGGCATATGGTATCAATAGCTGCAGATACACGCACTCTAAACTTATTCGGGCCTGGTACAGATGTGATGGAAGCAAGGGCAATATGAAGGGATTTTATGGGTGATTGATCTATTCAGTCTGCAAGGATAAATGATCAGAAATTATTATACAGTTGGTTCTTAGATCGTATGCCCACCGATGGATCTAGACTTATATTTATTAAGGCATTTTTCGACATTAATACTACTATGCCTACTGAGAATAAACACAAAATATTATTGGTTTTACAACATATGAATGCTGATAACAAGTATCACACTACTCTTAATTACCATAGCAGACCATTTCAAGAGTGTTATTTAACCAATACAACTATAGCTGATCTTAAGATTTATGCCAATGTAAAATCTGAGGGGCTAAATGTTTTATCTCAACAACATCGCGCCTTATTTCAAAGAACGTGGGATAGAGCTAAATCAACAGGCGTCGATTTTGATCCTCAAAATTAATATATAAATAATTTGGTATTTTTCTATAATCGTTATTCGTAAGAGGTCTAAAAAAGAGAAAAAAGATATTTGAGATATTAAGGTTACTAGTTATAACTAAAGATAAAGTCCGTATGTTTACTTTTTATCATAAAAATTTTTATATAATCGGTTTAAACCTCCTAAAATCTGTGTGTCTGCCTTTTTTGTTTTATTTTTTTTTATATCTAATGAACATAAACGCAGATAACTTGTAATAAATAATTTATTGCTTATCCCAGCCTCGTTATCTTATATTTGCTAAGCTGGAAATGTACACAGTGTATTCACTAGAGATTAATAATTTCTAGTGGGTATGGAGAAGAACAGTGCATGAGGATGTAATTCACTCCGCACTGGTTAAAGTCAAAACAAACAACCATATTTTTTTTGTATACAACTAAGTCTATGTGGATTAAATCGATATACCTCGCTTCTAAATCATTTAATGCTACAGCAAAGTTTTTTATTACTTGTTGTAGTGAAGGTGTTTCATTATTAAGGGATTTTCGTCCACCTTATCGATGGCTACATTGGGTATAATAGAATTAGTCAAGCGGAACTCGATAAAGCCAAACAGAATATAAGGCTTCTTTTACTTATATATATCTCTAAAGATTAACTTTTAATGTCTATAGCTACGCATATTTGACCGTACGCTATTTATGCCTATATAAAATTAATAAAAAAAAAATTCATCTTTGTTATATGCGTAACTTAAAAAGCCATCCACTTCTGAGATTACTTAACTCGTATCTAATAGATTCTGCCCAACCCTCAAATATAAGTTATTTATGGAATTTTGGTTCGTTATTAGCTTTTTGCTTAGTAATACAAATTGTGACAGGTATTACATTAGCAATGCATTACAACCCTAGTGTTTTAGAAGCATTTAATTCTGTAGAACATATAATGCGTGATGTTAATAACGGATGATTAATACGTTATGTTCACTCAAACACAGCGTCTGCGTTTTTTTTTATAGTTTATTTGCACATAGGTAGAGGATTATATTACGGATCATATAGAGCCCCTAGAACATTAGTTTGAACTATAGGTACTGTAATTTTTATATTAATGATGGCTACAGCATTTCTGGGTTTGTGAAATAGCCCAAAATGATTTGAATTCAACCATAACAAGAATGTAAACAAATTCAACTCTAGTTATACTAGAGCTGGTATCTTTAAAAGTGTAAATAAAGCAAATACAATAGCTATAAGACATTTTTCTGTAACATCTGCGCGTAGGTTAATTAGTGAAGAGTTAAGCAAATTTATATGCAAAAAAAACCTTAATCCCGTTTTTGATATATCAAGATCTATCACATAAAACGGTTAAATCTATAGTTTTGAATGATAGAGGTATTAGTGGTATTTATTTAATTTTAAATAAAGTTACTCTTGATTATTATATAGGATCAGCTTGAACCGGTAAATTCTATGCTAGATTTTCTAATCATTTATTCAACTTTAATGGTAGTAAAGTAGTTAAAAATGCAGTAAAGAAATATGGTGTATCTTGTTCTGCATTTATAGTTTTAGAGTTGTTTCCTGACATAGTAAACAAAGAAAATAATAAAAAATTATTAAATATAGAAGACTTTTACTTAAAATCTTTATTACCAAGTTATAACATATTAACGGAAGCGGGTTCAAGCTTTGGTTATAAACATAACGAAACCATTAGATTAAATATGAAAGCTAATTATAGCGAACAGCGTAGACTAGCTATAGGTAGTTTAAAGGTAAAAGCTTTTCTCCTAGTACTATTGAAGCAATGAAACAATCTGCTTTAAATAGAGTAAAGCCTATTTATTCAGAACAGGGTATTAATAATATGAAAAAAAATTCTAAAGCTGTACTGGTTTATAACACGGATTATACAGTATACGGTGAATTTACTAGTATAACAGACGCATCAAAATCTTTAGGTTGTTCTCAAAAAACCATTTATAGAGCTTTACAAACACCCAAAAAGATATTAACAAGACGTTTAATTGTTAAATATGTTTAAATACTGTTGTATTTTGAATTTAAATTATAGTCCCACAGATACAACTTTTATGCAATTTCAGGAAAAAAATAAAAAGTAAAGTGGAATAGCCCGACAGGGTTATTGAAGAAATGTTACATTTCTTTGGCAATGTCAGTGAAAACGATCAAAAAATTTTTTTTATTTATACTATCTAAATTATTTAACTACATAAAGCCTTTAGCAAACATACCATTTCCAACAAAATTCCACAAAGCAATCTAAAAACTCAAACAGAAGATCTTGGGCTAGTGGTTTTCATATGAAAAAACAAGGTATCAATCTGTTTCTCATGTGTATTCAAGTCGAACACACACTTTTGTTGATAATCCTTTGCCTCCGCGCGTGTATGGGTGCTCTTTTTCAAATTTTTGTAGTCGTGAAAAAGAGGTTCCAAGTCGTTAGGCAAAGGATGAATGATGGTGGTGAGATTGTTTTGGATACTATATGGTTGAGTGAGAGAAATACATCCCTTGAAGTGAGGGATGCCTTGTTCATCCAAGTTGGACACATCGTTGTGGTATTCAAAAAATCCTATTTTTGTACCACGTTGTACAACGATATATGCTTCGATAGAATCTTCTAACGTTTCTGCGATTTCTTTAACGACCTGTGCGAGAGCATCTTCAAATCGATCACCATTACTCGCTTTCAATTCCATGAAAAGGTAATGGGATGATTGCGTCTCGCTTAGGGCTTTTTCCACCACAAGATCAGGTCTTTTCTTGGAATACTGATCTACTTTTTCGGGTGTGATGATCCATTCGGCTTCCTTGAAAACCATACCCAACATGGTACAAGCCCAGGAACCTACATGGTGCTCGTAGGGTCTTTCGTCGGGTGGATTTAGGATCCGGTGTTTTGCACACTGCAATGAGGCTGTGGAGCAATAGTCTGGAACCGGCATCTTGATGTTGGCCGAGTGATTGAGAAGATTGTAATCAAGGTGGAATGTAGGGGGGGGAAAGAGGTTTATATAATATTTTTACGCTGCTGATTTGTAATATGACGTCACACTATCAATTTGTAATAAGACGTCATTTTTTTGATTATCAATCAAATCACGCAATAGATTTATAATATGACGTCATTTTTTTGATTATCAATCAAATCACGCAATAGATTTATAATATGACGACATCTCATTGATTAATAATAGACGTATCAGTTTTGTAATATGATGTCATCGATTTGTAATATCACGGCATTAATTTAATAGAACAACAAAATAGTTATAGATCGTCGGTTATCTTGATAATCGCGACAGACTGGGTCACTGATGGGTGGCTGAAATGCTGCTTAATGCACAGTCGGGACTTTTCACTTTTAATAGTGAGTAGAGTAGACGAATTCAAAGCTATTCTAGCGTTGAATAACAATCAATGTAAGTTTGTATGTTTTACCTTATGGGCAAATGTCATTATGAGGTGCAACAGTTATTACTAATTTAATGAGTGCTATACCATGGGTAGGACAAGATATAGTTGAGTCAAATAACGTCACAGAAACTTTCATAACTTTAAAAACTATCTCGGTTCTTCCTACAATAGGTACTGTTAGTATACATGCATTAAAAAGAAGAAATATTAGCAAATTAGATAAATCAAAATATTTATCTCTTCCATTTTCATTTCTAGCTTTTTTAACAGGGCTAATAGATGGAGATGGGTATATTCAAGTTACTAAAACGACCAAAGGATTTATTACCATAAAACTAGTAATTTCAATACACTTAAGAGATATTTCTACTTTGGAGTATATTAAATCCGTATTAAATTTGGGTAAAATATCAACAAATAGAGATTATAAGAGCCCAAATTGTAAGTTAATTATTAATCGAACAGAATTACAAGAAATTTTATTTCCCCTTTTATTACATCACAACATTTTCTTTTTAACTGAAACTAGAAGAGCTCAATTTGATCTTGCTATGTTTATATTAAAATCTGATAAAAAAATATATAGTGAAATGCCAAGTAAAAAAGAACTCTCTTCCCTATTTGAATTACCAAAAACACCTTTAGATTACTTAAATCTGGTTTTTTTTAATAACTGAATTGTAGGGTTTACAATGTCCGAAGGTTCCTTTTTTGTAAAAAAAAATAATGATGGATGTTTTCAATTAAAACAAAGATTGCATGCTAATTTGTTTGAAGCTTTTAAACTAGTATTTTATACAAATCGTAAAGTAACCGTAGATCAAGGTCTGTATAATCAATTTGGTGTTAGCTCCAAAAAAGATATACAGACCGTAATTGACTTTTTTTCTTATTCAGGTCATCATCCCTTAATAGGGTTGAAAAACATACAATATTTAAATTGATTAACTAATTTACGTAATGGTGTACGCTATGCTAATCTTAATTTTCCTAAATAAGTGCATTTTTTTTTATTTTATTAAAATAAAAAAAAGAAATAAATGCTAACAGTGTTAAAGTTTTTTGTTAATAGTATTAACGTGATAGGCTCCTTAAAACAGTAATGTTTTAGAGGCAAATGAGATTAATTGCAACAACATCTAATGAATATACCACCGTACATTAGATTATTTGCAGCGAAATTTAACATGGTATATATTTATTGTTAAAAACGTCCAACGACTAATAAGTTATCGATACCACGATAAGCTTGACACGAATATCTCACAACCTTAAATTTGAGAATTTATTCAATTAAGGTTGAAGACATAGTCTAAACAAAACTTTAAGGTTTTGGTTATAGGTTTAAATTACCTATATAAAACATTTTGTTATCTGAGGTGGTTTTAGTGTAAATAACGCAACTCTTAATAGATTCTTTTCTTTACATTTTGTGTTACCTTTCATAATAGCTGCATTAGCATTAATGCACTTAATTACATTACATGATAGTGCAGGTTCAGGTAATCCTATAGGTGTATCAGGTAATTATGATAGATTGCCTTTTGCTCCCTATTTTATATTCAAAGACTTAATTACAATCTTTATATTTATATTGGTATTATCTGTATTTGTATTTTTTATGCCAAATTTTTTAGGAGACAGTGAAAATTATGTAATGGCAAATCCCATGCAGACTCCTCCTGCTATAGTACCTGAGTGATATTTATTACCATTCTACGCTATATTAAGATCTATACCTAATAAATTATTAGGTGTAATATCTATGTTTTCTGCTATATTAATATTATTAACAATGCCATTTGTTGATTTATCTAGATTAAGAGGTGTACAATTCAGACCATTCAGTAAGGCAGCATATTTTATTTTTATAACTAATTTTTGAATCTTAATGCTATTAGGTGCTAAACATGTTGAATCTCCATATATAGAATTTGGACAAATATCCACAGTTCTCTATTTTGCGCATTTTTTGATTATAGTACCTTTCCTAAGTTTACTTGAAAACACTCTTATTGAATTATCATATTCTCTTCCACGTTCTTATTTAATTGCATATTTACAAACACGTAAACATATAATTAGGTCTTTTTATAACGAAGGTTTATCTGCTGAAGATATGAAAAAATATGCTGAAAAGGGATCAAGCAGTGTAAACGGATTTTCTTCTAAAATAAAAAAGTATATTCTATTTAGTATAATTATGCTATACATACAACATATATATTGTTTAGTTAGTAATAGCTCAAGTTCAAGTGTATATTGTGATGCAGCTAGACCTTGAGGTATTTACTTTCAAGACAGTGCGTCACCCCAAATGGAAGGTTTGATAGAACTTCATGATAATATTTTATTTTATTTAGTTATAATATTATTTGCTGTTGCTTGAATATTAGTATCTTTAGCTAGAACTTATAGCAAGTTAGAATTTCCTGTGTCACAGAAAAACGTAAGTCATGGTACATTAGTTGAACTAATCTGAACTATAACACCAGCATTAATATTAATGTTTATAGCCTTCCCATCTTTCAAACTATTATATTTAATGGACGAGGTTAGTGATCCGTCTATGGCAGTATTAGCAGAAGGCCATCAATGATATTGAAGTTATCAATATCCAGATTTTTTAAACAGTGATGACGAATTCATTGAATTTGACTCATATTTAATACCAGAATCTGATTTAGAACAGGGTGCTTTAAGAATGTTAGAGGTAGATAACAGAGTTATTATACCAGAACTAACTCACGTTAGATTCATTGTTACAGGTGCTGATGTTATACACTCTTTTGCTTGTCCTGCTTTAGGTATTAAATGTGATGCTTATCCTGGTAGGTTAAACCAAGTATCTGTTCTTATTAATAGACAAGGTACTTTTTATGGTCAATGTTCAGAAATATGTGGTATACTTCACAGCTCTATGCCTATAGTAATAGAGTCAGTTTCAATAGAAAAATTTGTTACTTGACTACAAGAACAATAACACCTCTATTGAAAATAAGGTTACAGTTCAGCATATTTATTACTTGTCACAGTATTATCTTTCAAAGGAGTTCTTTTAACTGTTTAACAAGGGTATATTATACTCCTGTAGTTATAAGCCCTTAAAGGTTAGCTCTAGAGTATATTCAAACTAATAGAGTTGTCACTTATTTAATTTTAAATAATATACTTAAAAGCAATATATATTTGTAACAGCCGAAAAATTAAAAGCCCTTTTTCTTTTATTAAAAAAAAAAATACAATGGATAGAGTTTTAGATACCTATTAGTAATAATTATCAAATTATGTTTGATAGCCTTGTAGGTAGGTATCAATATAGTGGTTTTCTAGGAGTATATGTTTTTATACATAAACCTATGCGGTGAATGTATGTTCATCTAATCTTCTTAAACGGCGTTTAGAATGTTATTTACAAAGCGAAACTAAGCATGCAGGTGGTAAATTTTTACCTCTTGTTAACAAACATGGTGTTAGTGCTTTTAAACTAAAAATCTCTAAACTAGATTTCTATAAGTTTAATGTTACTGATTCATTGATCTTTAAACAGTATATGTTACTAGATAAAAATTATCACTTAAACATCTTAAGAGTTGTTAATTTTGGACCTAAGACGGGTAATTATGTATATTATATTTATAGCATATACGATCCTTTTTAAAGGGTACAGTTATAGTTTCAAACAATGTACATTATTTATCTGTTTTGGCTGTGGCTGTAATATTTTTTACTTATTTGTTATATCCTTATAGATTATTAATGCAAATAGTCATTACACATGTAAATCCTATTTGTAGTATGTATAATTCCCCACACATACCTTGAACTGGCTCGGCTATGGCTAAACTTACGGTAAATAATAGTAATATTAGTGCTCAATTATGTAATATGCATAACTATGCATATAGTTATTTCCCATGCTTGAATAATATGGTAAGATTACTTGGATCCCCCCCTTTTTTTAATTAACTTGGATGCTCGTTTAACTCGAGAGGAAAAGTTAGAAAGATATAGGGGTTGGATACATACAACGTAAGTTATGAATAGAAGTATTGAAGTATCTTTTAGAGATAACTCGCTAGTTAGTATAATATCTACAAGGAAAATACAGCCAACGGTTTATGGAAGTTAACACCGTTAGTATGTTAAACGGTCCACATTTAACTAGAGCTCTCTAATACATTAATAGTATTAATATTAGTAAAAGAAACGTGGGTCACAATAGTAATTTGAATCCTAATACTGTTACGCTATAAGGCTTGGATACGTATTGTGAATCTATAGCTAATGTGTATACCACCTAAGGTGCTTTTTTTAACTGTAAGATTAATAGAGTTAAAACAAACGCAAGAATGCATGGCTGAAATCTTTAATTTTAGTAACATTTATTTTTAATCAATACCTGGTACACTACACATAATGTATTTTTTGATGTTTTGAACTCTATTTCTTGCCAGTTTTTAACTATGGGAGGTATTTCTGCTTTTAAATTAATTATATATTTTCTTACAGTACATAAAACTATGTAAAATATAATCTAATACAATTATTATTATTATGTTATATTCACCTTTAATTATGTCTATTCTTGAAGTTTTAATCTATACTGTATCAATGTTGCTAATAGTAGCCTTTGTTACCGTGGCAGAAAGAAAAACAATGGCAAGTATGCAAAGAAGATTAGGACCTAATATTATAGGGTATTATGGTTTGTTACAAGCATTTGCAGATGCTTTAAAACTTCTCTTAAAAGAATATATTTCACCTACACAAGCTAATATCTTTTTATTTTTCCTTGGACCAGTTGTAACCTTAATTTTTTCATTGTTAGGTTACTCAGTAATACCATATGGTCCTGGTTTAGCAATATCAGACTTTAATTTAGGTATTCTTTATCTGTTAGCAGTTTCTTCATTATCCACTTACGGTATTTTACTTGCAGGCTGGTCTGCTAATTCCAAATATGCATTTTTAGGTTCATTAAGAAGCACAGCTCAACTAATTAGCTATGAACTTATATTAAGTTCAGCTATATTATTAGTTGTGTTATTAACAGGTAGTTTAAGTTTAACTGTAAATGTAGAAGTTCAAAGAGCAGTATGATTTATATTACCTTTATTACCAATTTTTATAATTTTTTTTATAGGTTCAATAGCAGAAACAAACAGGGCTCCTTTTGATTTAGCTGAGGCTGAATCGGAGCTTGTTAGTGGTTTTATGACAGAACACGCAGCAGTTATCTTTGTATTTTTCTTTTTGGCTGAGTATGCTAGTATTGTTCTTATATGTATATTAATAAGCATATTATTTTTAGGTGGATATCTGTTTAGTCCTCTTAACTCATTTATTATTAGTGTAATTCATTTATTTAGCTTTAAAAACGTAATGATTTTGTTCTCACTTGAAATAGATAGGCTTAGAGACAAGATTTTTATAACTACTATCACTATGCCTGTTTCACTATGATTACCTATTATTTGTGATCATATTTCACATACTATAGCATATCTAGATTGCATAATTGTGGAATGAATGGAAGAGATCCCTACTTTATCATCTTACCCAATAATAGAAGGAATACTCTATGGTTTAATTTTAGGATTAAAAACATGTTTTATGATTTTCGTGTTTATATGAGTTAGAGCGTCATTACCTCGAATACGTTTTGACCAGTTAATGTCATTTTGTTGAACTATACTATTACCCCTAGTTATTTCTTTTATAATAGCAATTCCTTTTGTTATACATAGTTTTGAAATAATAGCTACAAATGTGTTTTTATTATAAGTTATTAAATAATAATCAGGTTAGGGCCATCTATAATACATAGAAGATTTATTATGTAAATCATTATTAAATTTATTGGCTCGAAACATATTGACCAATAAGTTTTTTTTTTGCTAATCATTTTGCATTTTTGATTTTACATTTTTTTATTTTTGATTTTGTATTTAGTATTTAAGCACGCGATCTGTAGTTAGCAGAAGTTACTTTTAATAGTCTTAATTAGACAATATATATATATTAATTTATCGATACGTAGTAGTACGTATAATAAAATATACGTACGTAGGCATTTAAAATCTAATGCATTATTATCTCATCTCACAGGTAGTTTTCATTATGGTCTGCATGAAAAACTAAATTTGTTTAAAGTGATCTTGTTTAAACAAAAAAAAAGGCGTTGATTTAAGTAACGCATTAGGCTTTCATAAGCTGGCACCTAAAATTATAGACAAGTTAAACTCTGGTCAAAAGCTAAATGATAACGAAATACATTTAGCCAAGTTAGCAGGCATTAGAATTATTAATGGTGCACCTGTGCCGAAGCACAGACAAATCTTGCAATATTTTGCTAGTGATACTTAATGTAAAAAAAAAATAAAAGCGTGCTATTAAACAAAATGAAAAATAAATAGAAAAGATGATTAAAGGTAAATTAAATAACAATCCTAAAATTCTTTGTGAGCTCAAAGTAATTATCAGGATAGCTAGGATATTACTAGCGAGGGAGAGGGAAAGGGAGAGGGAGAGGGGGAGGGAGACGATGTGGATTATTTTGGAGATATCTAAACTGTAATGCAATAAAAGTTAAGCATAGAAAAAAGGATATCTCAAGTGTTTTTAATTGCTATCTCTTAAAACTGTACTCTAGTAGTACAGTATTAACTGAGATAACAATTTAATGAGTTTACCACTAATTTTATTTCTTATAGGAATTTTAGGCTTCGTCCTAAATAGAAAAAATATAATTTTAATGCTTATTTCTATAGAGATAATGTTGTTAAGCATAACCTTTTTAATTTTAGTAAGTTCACTTAGTTTTGATGATATATTAGGACAAACATATGCTATTTATATAATAACAATAGCTGGTGCAGAATCAGCTATAGGTTTAGGTATATTTGTAGCTTTCTACAGATTAAGAGGAACAATAGCAATACAAAATAAATAATGTACTTAGTGTTAATAGTTTTACCGTTGTTAGGGTCCACAATTTCTGGTTTTTTTGGTAGAAAGGTGGGTGTTAGTGGATCACAACTAATAACATGCAGCTGTGTAATTGCGACAACTGTGTTATCTCTAGTAGCATTTTTTGAAGTAGGTTTAAACAATATACCTGTAACCATAGAATTGTTTAGATGAATTGATTCAGAATCACTTAATGTATTGTGAAGTTTCCAGTTTGATTCGTTAACAGTTTCTATGTTAATACCAGTACTAATAATTTCTTCTTTAGTACATGTGTATTCAATAGGTTACATGAGTCACGATCCTCACAATCAAAGATTTTTTAGTTATTTAAGTTTATTCACTTTTATGATGATTATACTTGTTACATCTAATAATTTTTTATTAATGTTTGTGGGTTGGGAGGGTGTTGGAATTTGCTCATATCTTTTAGTGAGTTTTTGATTTACTAGAATAGCTGCAAATCAAAGTTCCATGTCTGCCTTATTAACAAATAGAGTAGGAGATTGCTTTTTAACAATAGGTATGTTTGCTGTTTTGTGATCATTTGGTAACATAGATTACTCTACTGTATTTTCCCTAGCACCTTTTGTAACAGAAAACACTGTTACAATAATAGGTATTTGTTTATTAATAGGTGCGATGGCTAAAAGTTCTCAAGTGGGATTACATGTATGGTTACCTCTTGCAATGGAAGGTCCTACACCTGTTTCTGCACTTATACATGCAGCAACAATGGTTACGGCTGGCGTATATTTACTAATACGTACATCGCCTTTAATAGAATATAGTTCTCTTGTTCTAATTCTTTGTTTATGAATAGGGGCTATAACTACGGTATTTAGTTCTCTTATAGGTTTATTCCAGCAAGATATTAAAAAAGTTATAGCTTATTCCACAATGAGTCAATTGGCTCGAGAATTTTTTTGCTATGCATAGCAAAAAAATTCAGGCATCAAACTATATGCGTAGAAATTATTTATAAAATAATCAATTCGCAGATAACCAAAGCTCGTGATATTAATCACATTAATTATAACCTTTTTAATTCGTTTACCACTATGTGGCTTCATAATATTATGTTTGAAAAACGAAAGGTTAAAATTATATGCAAGTTAGTAGGAATCTCAGAGGCCATACGTTTGATATTAATCTTCATATATATAAATAATCTTAATATAGTTTTATCATATCTAAAACTTTTAATAACTAAATGTTTTGCTTATTTCACTAATTTATTGCTAATATCTAAAAATATCAATAATTATAAATTTTATAGTTATTTACCATGTTTTACAAAACCAGACCATTATATTGTAAATAATTTTGATTCCACAGATTCATTAAAATTTAATGAATGGCTAGCTGGTCTAATTGACGGTGATGGTTATTTATTATTAACAAAAAAAGGCTATGTTAGTTGTGTAATATGTATGGATGTGCGAGACAAAAAAGCATTAGATATTGTATTACATAAGTACGGGGGATCAATAAAAGCAATTTCAGGAGCTAAAGCTTTAAAATATAAATTACGGAATAAAAAAGGTTTGTTACATTTAATAAATGATATTAATGGCTTAATTAGAAACCCTATTCGTATATTACAAATAAATAAATTATGTGTAAAATATGGAATAGAATTAAAATATCCTAAACCTTTAACATATCATAACGGCTGATTAAGTGGCTTTATTGATAGCGATGGTTCAGTTTATCTTAATGAGAAATCAGGACAAGTGTTTATAAGTGTTAGTCAGAAAAATAAATTCTTATTAGAGCCTCTTATAAGTTTGTATGGCGGTAGGATAGATATACTTAGCCCCAAAATAGAAGCGTTTAAATATGTAGTTTATAGAAAAAATGAACTTTTTTCGCTTATAGATAACTATTTCTCTAATTATCCTTTAAAAACAGAAAAATCCAAAAGAATACATCTTATAAAACACTTCTACGATTTGCGAACATTTAGTAACAGTGAAAACATATATGATATCTCTAAATTAAACGCTTGAGTTATATTTAAAGATAAATGAGAAAAATATAAAGATTAATAAAGAAATGGTCCGATATTACAAATATTCGCGATTTGTGGTAAGCCGTTTTAAATTTTATAGAAAAAACCCTTGACTACTATCTTATGATTTTTTAATATTATATACATTAACAGGTATACTTATAATAGGGTTAAACATTTATGTTTTAGAATTATTAATTTTGCACACAATATTATTATTAATATTATTTGTCGTATTAATACGTTATAAAAAAATTTATTCCTGCTATGAACTTTCTAATTATTTAGTTATTATGTTTTTGCACATGTCTTTTTTAAATATTATTTATAATTGCTTGCCTCTAAGTACCACTACTTTTCCAATTATATTTATTATTATCTTATTATTATGTTCTGCACTATACACTTTATATTTACTTAGATTTAGCAAGATAACAAAAAAAACTAAAACTACTATGTGAGAAATATTAAAACAAATATGACAAAATTTTAAGAAAATATCACAAACAATAAAAAGTGATTATACATTAATGTTTTTATTAATTTTAACATGTATTATCTGCGTTGTCATAAGGTGCACTATACTTTTTTATACAAGCATATTATTTTCTCATTGTATATGTTTTTGTATTTTTTATTTAATTGTATTTAGTTTATGGCTACCCTTTTTCATTAATTAGATATACATTAATTCACTATTATTATTATAATAATAGCTTTAATTTTTCAAGTTTTAAACAAGAGTTTAATTTAGTTAATTTAAAAAAAATTATTTTACTAGTACTTATCTGTTTTAGTCTTAAATGTCTATTGTTCATTGCTTTGGATATCATAATATTTTATGGACCTAAGCTTATTTCACATTTTGATAAATATGTTAGTGATATAAATACTTATTTATCAAAATATAAACAACATCATCATGTAAAAATTAGACCTTTATGCGCGGCACCGGGCAAATGGGCGACTTTTGTAATAGGTGCACATTTACCTTTTGTCGATGATAAACATGATTCCTATATTTGGAATCCTGCTTTCTTGAAAGACTATAAAGCATTAATTAATAATGGATTTATATATAACAACTCGTCAAAGTTAATACTTCCTAATTCATATAAGCTAAATCCTGACCACGGTGTTTATAAACAATTAGAAAATTTTAAAGATGCTAATAATATCTATGTTAGAGTATCAAAAGATAAAGCTGCGCTTTTATCGTACTTAAGGACGCAGTGCACTAAATCTTTAAATACACAAAGATATGATATGTTTTCAGTTAAAGGTTTTCCTAATATTTATAGAAAAACTGTTCTAGATTTAGATATTATGATGAAAAGAAAAGAAGTCATAAATACTTATGATAAAATGGAAAGCCCTACTTATGGATATCTGAACGAGTTGTTACATGATATCTTTAATGTTAATGATGGTTATATGATAGACCCACAATCGGAACGAACAAATGGTATAGTAGATTTTACTATTGAAAAAGACGGAGACATTATATGCGTAATAGAAGCTAAATCCTTAAATGGTAATTATAGCTTCACACAGTTATATACTCAAGCTATAGAGTATGCAAATGCTAATATTAGTTGTGTTAATGTTCATGTTATAGTTATGAAAGGAGATCTTTTATCGTTTGGTATGTATATACAAGACTTTCATACAACAAATAGTTTTTGCAAAAAATCTATTCTTTTTGATGGATATCTTGGAGTACAAGTGCACAAAGATCTAAGTGTTCAAGTAGTACCTCAAATGAATGTTTGAGAGCCTCAGCATAAATTATACTGAGCGGGGCATAATAACGAGCAAAATACCTCTATTTATAGATGTTTAGAAGAAATAAGACGAGTAAACAAAAATATAGACCCTAGAAATATTAAATTAGATGGTCATGAATTAGATTTGCAAGCAGCAATAGATTGAGACAAAGCTAAGTATAGATTAGGTGTTAGTGAGGAAGTAAATAAGAATAATAAAAATTTAATCCCTTTACGTATTAAATTTGATAATGGAATAGATTGAGATAAAGGTAAACATAGATTTTGTGCCACTCAAGATGGGAAAATATATGAGAGGGCTATAAAAAATTAATAAAATTTAATCATAATATAATATTTATAATATAGCAATTGGGAATGATGGTTATAGCAGTTGGTCTATCTTCATATAATCTTGCTTTATTCCATTTAGTTAACCATGCCTTTTACAAAGGACTTCTTTTTTTAGGAGCTGGTGCTGTTATACATGCTTGAGCTGACAACCAAGATTTTAGGAAATATGGGGCACTAAGAGTATTTTTACCATTAACATATACAGTTATGTTAATAGCTTCTCTTAGTTTAGTAGCTTTCCCATTTATGACTGGATTTTATAGTAAAGATTTTATACTTGAGTCAGCATACGGACATTACTCCTTTTCTAGTTTAGTGATATATTTTATAGCCACTATAGGTGCTATGTTTACTACTTTATATTCAGTTAAAGTTCTGTACTTAACATTTTTAACTAACCCTAACGGACCACTAAATAATTATAATAAAGCACACGAAGGTGACATATTTATGAGTATACCATTAATCATACTAGCATTGTTCTCTATTTTTTTTGGTTATTTAACTAAAGATATTTTTATAGGTATAGCTTCTGGCTTTTTTTCGGACAATAGTTTATTTATACATCCTTCACATGAAATTACCTTAGATACTGAATTTGCTGTAAATAGTTTATTTAAATTACTACCTTTAGCTTTAACAATATCATTAGCTATAGTATCTCTTGTATTATCTGAATATCTGCCTTCTATACTTATATACTTTAAATATTCTAGACTAGGTTATAACATTTTCAGTTTTTTTAACCAGCGTTTCTTAATTGAGCTTTTATATAACAAATATATAACACGTGTTATCTTTAAGTTAGGAGCACATACTACTAAAGTTTTAGATAAAGGTTTTCTAGAACTAATAGGTCCTTTTGGTTTAGAAAAAGTATTACTAAATGTAAGTAAAAATATAGCTGGTTTAGATAGTGGTATAATTACATCTTACGCCCTTTATATTTCAATAGGTCTGCTTATGTATATATTAATACCTTATATATCACTTATTAATAGTAGCATGTTTTTACTTATTTTACTAGCCTTATATGCAAATTTAAATGATAGTAATAAAAACTACTCTTAATATCTTATAAGTGTTTACAGTGTATGTAGGCTAGCTTCCAAAAGCCCCTCTCTCTTGTCAGTTTATCTAGTAAAAGTAATAGAACGTTATAAGTCCTGAAAAAAAAAAATTATGATTTAACACGCACACAAAAGAGAAGTATTATAGGTAATATTACTGTAATTGTAGAGCTAGGATTTTAAAATTTAATACCTATATTTGGTTACAAGTTACACTTTTATAGCTCTTTTTTATTATTTATATTTTAATTATTTTAGATATTGTTATAAGTATATATACTTTTTGTAACTATTTATCATATAAGGTGATACTGTATAAAATTCTATTTTATTTATTGTAATCATTACAATGTCTTCACTTGAAACTACGGAAATTGTGAGTACCTCAGTTCAATATGGTATGTTAGATAAATTAGCTGATAACATCTGTAAAGATTTGTATAATTATGTTTTTATTGACATGCCAAAATCTTTTAATAATACTTTCATTAATTCCAAGGATACTATAGTATCTGCAGCACAATCAAATCCTATTAAATATAAGGAATCTATATTTAAGGTTGGTTTTGCTAATTTTTTGGTATATAGTCCTCAAATGTTAAATTCAATACATCCTCTACCAATTGGAAATTATCCTATTGATTTAGGTTTTGCTAAGTTTAATTTTACTATCTTAAGAGATATATCAGCAGGCTTATCAGGTATTTCATATAGTGCTGGACTGCACTTTAATTTATTTGGTATAGAATTTGGCACGGATTTTATATGTTTAGCTATACAAAATTTTAACAGTAGCTTAGTAAGATTTCAACCTTACCCATCCTTTATTTATCATCATCCAGAGTTAGCTGTGTTATATACTATAAAGTTTGCTTTTAAACCTTTTAAAGCAATATTTGGCTACTTTTTTGGTGAGTGATTAATTTATTTATTATTACAAATAATGTTAGGTTTACCTTAAAGATAGATAGATTGTTTGCTTCAAGTATTGAAGTAAGAACTATAATTTATTCTATCTTTTTTTTCTTTTTTTTTTTGAAAGCATTTTGCCACCTTTATTTATATTAATAGGATTGTTTGGTTCAAGTAATAAAGTAAGAGCAAGTTTTTACTTATTTATTTATACACTACTGGGGTCATTGTATTTATTATTATCTATTCTTACAATGTGCTCAATAATGGGAACTACAAACCTAGATGCTTTATGTAAAGCTAATTTTATTTATTCCAGTCAGTTATTTTTATTTTATGGTATTTTTATAGCTTTTGCAGTTAAAACCCCTACTATATTTTTAAACCTTTGACTCTTGAAGGCTCATGTTGAATCACCTTTATCAGGTAGTATAATTCTGGCTGGTATAGTTCTAAAACTAAGCCTATATGGTATACTTAGATTAATCTTACCTCAATTAAGCAAAGCTTTTAAGGCTAGAGTTAATAAGCTTTCTTTTATTATTTATATTTTAATTATTTTAAATATTGTTGTAAGTATATATACTTTATGTAGCTATTTATCATATAAGGTGATACTGTCTAAAATTTTATTTTAGAGAGTAGTTACTATATGCTTATTTGACTATTACTAATACCACCAATAGGTATTTTAATTATATCTACAGCTATACCTATCAATAGATCAGATTTAAACATTCAACGAGCAAAATTAACAGCCCTAAGCACAAGTATAATAAATTTATTTTTGTCTCTAATTATTTTTATAATGTTTGACTTTAGCAACAACCAATATCAATTTGTACAAGAATACCATAAAGTAAGTTTATATGATATATACCTAGGTCTAGATGGTATTTCAATCTATTTTGTGATATTAACAAGTTTAATAGTATGTGTTTCACTATTGTCTAATTGAACATCTATAAAAAAAAATGTAAAGTCGTATGTTATAATAATATTATTATTGGAAACACTGTTATTAGCGGTATTTTTAGTGTTAGATATTTTATTTTTTTATATTTTTTTTGAAAGCATTTTGCCACCTTTATTTATATTAATAGGATTGTTTGGTTCAAGTAATAAAGTAAGAGCAAGTTTTTACTTATTTATTTATACACTACTGGGGTCATTGTATTTATTATTATCTATTCTTACAATGTGCTCAATAATGGGAACTACAAACCTAGATGCTTTATGTAAAGCTAATTTTATTTATTCCAGTCAGTTATTTTTATTTTATGGTATTTTTATAGCTTTTGCAGTTAAAACCCCTACTATATTTTTAAACCTTTGACTCTTGAAGGCTCATGTTGAATCACCTTTATCAGGTAGTATAATTCTGGCTGGTATAGTTCTAAAACTAAGCTTATATGGTATACTTAGATTAATCTTACCTCTTTTAAGCAAAGCTTTTCTAGATTATACTTACATAGTACACTTTATAGGAGTTATTACAATAATTTATGCTAGTATAGGTACTTTAAGAACCATAGATGTTAAAGAACTTATTGCTTATTCATCTGTATCACATGCTGCAGTATACCTTGTTGGATTATTAAGCAATACAATACAAGGCATAGAAGGTGGTATAGTATTAGGCTTAGCTCATGGATTCGTATCGTCTGGTTTATTCATTTGTGCTGGTGGTGTATTATATGACAGATCTTCAACAAGATTAATAACGCATTATAGAGGAATAGCTCAGATAATGCCCATATATTCTATAATGTTTTTTTTATTATGTTTGGCTAATTGTGCTGTTCCTCTAACTCTAAATTTTGTTGGAGAGTTTATGTCACTATATGGTGTTTTTGAAAGACTACCTCTTTTAGGCGTTTTTGCAAGCTCCTCTATAATATTCTCAGCTGCCTACACTATATATATGTTTAATAGAATAGAATTTGCAGGTTCATATTGTAAAATTTTTAATATTAACATACCAGATTTAAACAAACGTGAATTATATATTTTATTAACTTTAGTTATGTTAACAGTGGCATTTGGTATATATCCTTCTCCAATACTAGATGGCTTACATTATTATGTTTCCTGCTTAATTTATTCTGTTTCGCCTTTGGCAATTTAATGCTTTTATTTACTGTTTATATAAATTTAGATTAAATACATTAATTATTTAAAATTTTTTTTTCTATGTTGTAGCAAAAAATAAATGACCACAGAGTACAGAGTAAATAAATGACATCTAATTAAAATAAAACAATTATTATACACTTACAATCTGAGTATATCCAGTTTTAAAACATCACCAAACCTCCAAATATCGCCCGGCTTTAAAACAACACCAAACCTCCTGATATCACCCGGTTATGATATAACACCAAACCTATAGATATTACCCATCTTTTATATAGCTTCCGGTCTGTGACACCTAGTGAGAGTTCTCTAGTTTCCTAAGATATCTTTTATGGGGACAGAATGTGCATAAATTTTTCACAAAGATACATAAGTCAGCACTTGAGTGTTTATTACAGCTCTCTGTTTTCATATGTCCTGATATTTCCAGATGTTATAAAGCTCTTTGTAGAGCCTATTATGTTGAATTTCGAGGTTGTTTAGTATGTATTATGGCTTAACTTTAGTAGGCAGTACGAGTCCAAGTCTGAATCCAAGATATGCCTTTGACTCGTATTGAGTGAAAAGTGATCTGGTTCAACCTGCTATTTAGAAGTTTTAAGTTTCCCGTATTATCATCAAGCTACATTTTACACGGATTTATATTGAAATGATACGTACCTAGTACCTACTAAAATCAATATTTGATGCCTTTTAAAATAAGACGTATTCTAGATTACATGGTGATAAAATAACTGTTCAGCTCCTTTATGGTAAAATTAACCACAAAAAAAGTTAATTAAATTAAAACTGTTAAAGGTGGTATAGCTGAGATTAAAATGAGTGTTAAATAGAAAACATAAAAGCTTATTTGATGTTAAAAGAATTAACAGTAAAAGCTAGAATATTCATTTTTATATCTTTACCCTACCTCCATAACTACATTCTACAGTTTATAATTTTAAATAAATCTGGCCTAAAAAATTGCAAATAAATTTAATAATACAAAAAAACATGCCTGAACTACCTAACGAACTTATGGATATTATATTAAACTATGCGTGAAATAATTCTGAGGACGTTATCCCCATAAATAAGGAGATAGCTGAAAATATTAAAATTTTGAATGATCTTCAGACTGCTCTAGGTAATGAAAATTCTACCTTTTCATTAGCTATGGATGGGGACTATGATGAAGAAAAAAAATGTTGAGAAGATAATTTTACATATTTAGGCGGTCTTATAGACGCCGATATTCAGAAATTAAAATATCTAAGGAAGAAATGTGTAATGCAATCTAGAAATGGTCTTCTAGGAAATCATATACAGGATCTTATAAAAAAATCGGATAGTTACAAAGAGTTTAAGAAAACCATTAAATATAATGTATATATCATGAATCCAAAACGTTATCAAGATAGAGTGAGAAAGTAATATTAGTTACTAGCCATACGTTAAACTTAATTAATTTATTTCTAGTAAATTCATCTTATAATTAGAAATATATTCGATTTATATTTCTAAATAAACCTGGGCACAGATTACTTCAAATAAATTAAATTCAAAAAAAAAAAAGGCCATGCCTCAAATATTACCATTTTTTTTCATAAATCAAGTTATTTTTGCTTTTATCTTACTGTTAGTAATTATATATGTATTCTCTAAATACATATTACCAAGGTTTGTACGTTTATTTTTAACACGTGTTTTGATTAGTAAACTATAATTTATAAATTAGTAAACAATTTAAATGGGCCTGTGTTGCCTAACGCTCCATTATATTAAATTAGGCTTAAAATACCTTAATTTTTTTTTTTATTCAATCAATATGGGTCACGTTTGAAGTGCTAACCTACAAAAACCACTCTTAGGTAATATAGCTTGGGCATTAGAACATTCTTGATCAGCTTTTTGCATCCATACTCTAACTCACGACTGCTTCACGGATATACAGGAACTGTTTATCTAGAAGTCAAACTGCTTCGGTCTGGGTTTTGGTCTCGGTCTCCACATAAGGTGGTGTACTAAACACTAAACACTAAGAAAAACACTATTGCTTTTAGTAATATTATCCGTAACGGTTAGTAGTTTGTTAAATGAGCCATTAACAATTTAGTTTAAAAATTAGATTTTTTGTTAACTAATACCTGGTTTACCTTAATAAGGTTATTTGCGATTCTATATAAGCGATATAACTGGTTATTACTATATATAGTAGTAACTTATTCTCAATATGCTTTTACACTTATAATTATTTGGTCATAAATAAAATATTAGGTACTTTGTGATTAGGTACTGGTAAATACACAAATAACTGTTACTATACTATACATTAGTAGAACAATATGAAACACCATGTCTATTAAACACTAATGTTAGATATGTTAACAAAGAAAAAAAATAAAAAAGAAAAATCCTAAAATAATGGTAACTAGGTCTGTATTGAGCTTTTTAATTACATACGCAACTTTCGGTTTTTTTAAATTTTTGATTAATCATGTACGCTTATGTCTAACAATCCATTGCCTGAAGATTATACGTTAAATTATCCATCTGAAGCGGGTTTTTCAAATAATTACGGTTCATTCTTATATAATACGTTGGATGTGACAGGGAAAAAGCAATGCCCTACTTATTACGAGAGTATAAGTCCTTTAGATCAGTTTGAGATAAGAAACTTATTAAGCATAGACGCGCCCATTCTTGGAAATATAAATATATCTATAAGTAATATAGGCTTATACCTATCTATATCTGCACTAATAGTAGGATACTTAAACCTTTTAGCAAATAACCACAACCATGTTGTAGCTGGAAACTGATCTGTAAGCATAGAGTCCCTATATGCTACTGTACATAGTATAGTTATAAACCAAATAAATAATGAACACGGACAAGAATACTTTTCTTTTATATTTGCGCTTTTTATATTTATTTTAACAAACAATTTAATAGGTATGGTTCCCTATAGTTTTGCCTCTACAAGCCATTTTATTTTAACATTTTTTATAAGTTTTAGTGTAGTGCTCGGTGCAACAATATTAGGTTTTATAAAACATGGTTTTAAATTCTTTTCTTTATTTGTGCCTGCAGGTTGTCCTCTAGCTTTGTTACCTTTATTAGTGTTAATAGAGTTTATTTCATATTTAGCCAGAAATATTTCACTTGGGCTTAGACTGGCTGCTAACATCTTAAGTGGTCATATGCTGTTAAATATTCTAAGTGGTTTTGCTTATAATATTATGATTTCAAGTTTTATTTTTTTCTTTGTAGGTTTAATACCTTTAGCTTTTATTATAGCTTTTTCAGGGCTAGAATTAGGAATAAGCTTTATTCAAGCGCAGGTATTTGTAGTTTTAACTTGTAGCTATATTAAAGATGGTTTAGATTTACATTAACTTGTAAATTTTTTCCTAATCAACATGATTCTTCTAAACTTTTGTAAACATGAATAAATGTTTTTTTTTAGTTAATGTGCTATTATTTCACTAAATTAAAAATTTTTTATATGCAGTAATCGTTTTACTAGAAAGTACGAACGACCAAATACGAACGACGAGCTATCTAACTATATATTATTTTAATGTGATTTTTTTTTTCATATCTGTTTGCATATCTTTAAGTGCACACTCGTGAACACTCTAAATATATAGAAATACGTGTATTGAATATCGGACACTATCCTAATATTGTAAACAGAAGTATCTAGAGATCTTTATTTAGATAACTGCCTATAAGCTGTTTATAAATGGATAACTAATTAAAAATGTGTTCTTTATTAAGATATACAATATATAGTGCTTTACCTGTTTAAAAAGTAAACTATATATATCTATTTTGCATAGTGATAGTGTAAAATATAAACATCTAGTTTTTCTGTTACAACACATAAAAACTTTTAGTATTATGTAAGCGGTTTGCTGGAGATTTATATTATAATAATGTTAATAAGTCAGTAAAATTTAATTAAGCTACATGAAAAGGTTAATCATACAATGATCTTTTTACTTTTCGTTGTTTTATTAACATGCATGCATGTTAATTTATATTCCAAAATTATCTAGACAAGTATAACTTTTAGAGAACAGGACACAATTTTTTTTATTGATTGAAAAAAAAAATAAGTATAAACAAAAACATACCTGTTTATTAGCATATTTTTAACCACCTCACCTCTAAATATATTTATCTTTTTGTTTTAGTTTTAGACATAATTATATATCATAGAAAAGATTGATTGATAAGTATTTATTAAGATATTGTTTTAGTGTTACTAGATTACAAATATAATGTAATTATATAAACTACTATACTAATGTTAGTGCTATAAATAAAAATTAAAATATACGAATTAAAGTATTCTATATATAACGCCTATATAATTTCTGTGATATATATTGTATAATGCTATTTTTAATTAAATATCGTAGGAAAGTCCAAAGCTAATAAGGTTCATGCAATATAGTTTTTTTAACTATAAACAGAGGTGAAAATCTTGGTCTTTTACAGAAAATAATAACTACACAAACACAAATCATATTTGTAAAAAAAAGAAAATTGTGCTTTTATTACTCAGTGTTGTATAGTAGCGAACCAAAAATCCTTTGCCTAGCCTTTATTCAGTCTCATATACAATAACAGAAACTGGCTTATTTGTACCCAGACAATTAATCTAATAATTATTTGTTCTATTTATAATAGACTTTTTCTCTCTAGAGATAATTTTGGTTTTTACTATATAAATAGATCTATATATTAACAAAATCCTTATTTATTGCAATGTAAATGGTGTAAATTATACTTATTTATCTTAACTCTTAAAAAGATATTATTATTACTTTTTTTAAGCTGATAATCAGTTTGCCTTTAAATTTAAAACTTAAAATAATTTATCTGGTATACTATATATAATCCTGCTAAAAAAATATATCGACTTATGTATATTATTTAATCTGCAAATTGTTTTTTGCGTTTAAATTATGTTTAAATAAATAAATAGTAAAGCTTTACCTGAGTTATTTTCAACATCTTTAATAGATTCTTTAGTAAACTTTTAGCGTTTGCTTATAAAATTGTTTCGTGAACTTATTGTAAATTAACCAGTATATACAATTTTTCTTTACTTAAACTATAACCTTTGCAAATGTTTATTTTAGAGGCGTATTTTTTAGCAAAATTATATTATGCGTTAAAGTATAAACCACTTTAAAAAATTAAATACTAAGGATTATTCTAACTGTTAAGTTAATATTAAGGTTTATGATAAAACACATATTTTTTTATGTTTTAGATAAAGATAACTATTACTTGTCTAGAGATAATAAATTAAGTGATAGTTTATCAGACCTTTGTTAAACAGATGATCTTTTAAAGATACGCTCATTAAAGGTCCATAAAATAAAAAAAAATAATAAAACATTGTATAACGGTTTTAAGGAAAATTGTTTAATTACAGAGTAAAAACAGTGAAAAATATAACTGATATAGTCAGCAGACACAGGCACAGTAACAGTAACAGCAAAATCAATATAAAGGTTTTCAGTTAGAATTGTCCGGTTATGATTATTAGAATAAATATGTTTGTTATTATCTTTTGCATTAAATTTTTTATCATCCTCCAATTTATTTTGGAATGATATATTATCATCATCTAAAAAAACAGGGCTTTCCTCAAGCATAAACTATTATAGAGGTGCAATACTTAATAGTAAAAGTAATAAAAGTAGGTATCTAGCCCTATCTAAAGCACTTTTCTTAATGTCTATACAATTTTACCACTTATATATAGTATTTCTACTTAATCGTTCTTGTCCATAGTATTAACAATAAGATCCTTGTTTTCATTTTCTGTTAGGTTAATGAAAGGAGGAATAGTATCTATTAATTCACTATTTGAAAATACTTTATTTCTATTAATAAATGAACTAGGGTGTAATTCTACCTTATCTTAAATAATTCTTACGTATCCTTGATAATAATTAACGATTGAACGAGTTTTAGGTACAGTTATTATTTCGCCAGATACTAATTTACTTAAAAGATCATATTTCAAATCTTCATTATCATGACCCTTTGACTTTTCGATAATTTTACCATGTTTACAAATTAAAATATAAAGTTTAGGAGTTGGCATAACAGTTTATTGTACAGTATGCTGTAACTTTAGTTTACCTATATTGGTAGGATCAACCATATATTCTGGTAACTCTATGATACTATCTGTATAAGAGTAATAAACTTAACCTTCAAGTTCGTTAATTATACGTAACTTAAGAGTATTAATATGCACTCTAGAATACGTAGTAACAGCTGCTGTTGTGACAGAAATACTTTTTATTACACTCTTAGGATCTGCTTTCGCAAATTCATCAGAATTTAAAGCATCAGATAAATTCAACCCAAACCTTTTACATGTATCATAATAAGGGCGAAGTTTGTATGTAATCATAGTATGATTATCCGTCAGCTCTTTTTGGTTTACTTTATTTATAGTTAAAAGCATATAATCTGCCGTTTCTCTAGTAACTACTTTTGTAATATCTTGGTATGGACTCATACCAAACCTAGCAAATAAATTATTTAAAAGCAGTTTAGCTATATTTTTAAGTATAGGGTCAGACGATAATGCTTTTAAAACAAATAATTTGTCAACATAATGTTTAAAAACATTATAACTTTTATCTCAATTAAACCCTTTAATTATTTTAATATTATAGCCATTATCTTTTACAAACTTTAACAATACACTAAAAGCTAACTTTCCCAGGTACTATTAGGATACAATACATGGGTATCAGATCTATAAGGTAATAATCCTATATATCTATCAGATACTTCAATCTTACAATAATATAAACCAAAATGATTATGTGTAAGATCAATAGTTCTGTCATTATATTCAAAATAAGTACAAGATAGACTTGGCATAGGGTTGTAAGCAGGAAATGGATATAAATAATTTACGTCATAATAGAAGAGATCTTTACTGTTAGGAATATAGACTTCAGATATACCACCAAAATAAGCGTTTTTTATGTGATTATAAACATGAAGATTGCTAATGAAAAGTATTGTGTGGTCGCCTATATAGTTTTTTAGATAAATATCACTTGCTAGTTTACAAGCTGTCATACAATTTATTAATTCTACACCAAATTCTTTATGTTAAGTTATATTTGATGTTTTAACAATTTGATAAAGAGATATTAAGTCCTTTTCCAGATAAATAAGGCTTTGTTTTTTTTATCTCATGTGTCTAGATACAACTCATTATATGTCTTTTCAAACATATCTTATGAGTACTTTATATCTTGCATATTTTTTTTTTTTATAAAACAAAGTGTTTGCTCTTGCAAGATTATAAGGGAAATCACCTTTAAAAGTATCTATATTGTATTTCACCGATAACCTTTTTAAGTTATCTGTAAAAATAGCATAACAGTGATAAATATTAATAGTACGCTTCAATTTTTAATAAATTCTTTATCTTTATCTGCTTTGTTATTGTTTTTTTTTTCTTTTTCTTTTTCTTTTTATTTTTCTTATCTGGATTATTATAAGGATACTTATAAGGATTCTTTACTAAAAATGATTTACTAATTGTTAGCTTTAATGATTTTTCTTTATAAAAATAGAAGAAACTTCAAATGGTCTTTTCTCTTTATTTGTAATTTTAATATTATATCTTAACAATGTATTAATAACAAAATGAGGATAAAACCATCTAGATTATGGCAATATCAAGCAACAACGCTTTATTTGGAATCTAACATCATTTTAAAACAATCTATAACAATTTTATCATTGTGTAAAGTTATATCAATATAAAATGTTAAAGGTATTTTTTCTAAGTTACAATAAAATACTAAGGCATAAACCTTTGTTTTTTCGTGCCTCCTCCCTCGTCCAATCCATAAGTTTCGATATCAAAGGTACCTATGTTAGGGTTTGGATAAGCAACATAATTTTATTTTTATTATATGGGTCTATTTTTATGGGATTAAATTTGTAAATTTCATTTTTTGTAACTAATTTGTTATGTTTTATAATAACTTGTTATGTTTTATAATAACTTGTTTATTGTTATGGATTATTTTTTAAGAACCATCTGGTAATAAAATATCCTTAACATTAGATATCGCTATACTATTAATAAGCAGTTTTATTAACTTCATTTGAAGTTAAAAAATAAAATTTAATAATAATAGGCTTGTTAGTAGCTGTATATTTTAGACCAAATACGTCTCTATTTGTAATAGTAACTTTATGTTTAACTGGTAATAAAATATTTTGTTGTTTCACAATATCTAGAAAATTAAAATTTCTATCTTGCAGTTCAACTTGTATATTTTCTACAATACCTTCAATAACACCAACTTTTAGAGGTTTCACATCTTGAGTAACAGTATTATCAAAAATAGCACTATGTTTGTATGGTTTTTCATATTATCAGGTAAGAAATAATCTATGCCATGTAAAGTATTAAACTTTTTAGTATCAAAGTATATTTCTCTAAAAATGAATTAAATGTTTATAACGCCTTTATATTTAAACTGATATTCATCTGCCAATACAGAAAAACAAGCTCAAAATGCTTATGTAAAGTGATAAAACTTTCTTTATCACTATAAGCAGTAAATTCAAAACGTCTTTAAACTTCTAGCATATAGTGTTTCTTGTCCAGATGGGTCGTTATAAGCTATTATAACAATCTATACATACGATTGATTAGGAATCAAATCAATAGTTAAGGTATCAATAAAGTGATTAACATCAAATATATGCTTAATATCATAATATTTAATAATCCTGTTTCTAGCTAATTTTTGTTTAATTTCAACTAAATTTTCCCGACCTGTAGAGTTATAATAGGGAGTGAAATTATTACGGAAAGATCTTTAATTATATCTATAAGTGTTTCTAATAGAGAGCGAATATAAATAATAAGTATGATTCATACTGTAGTAAGTAACAATAAAAATAATATAAATAAGGGCAAATAAGATAACAATTATTTATGAAATAGAATTTAAAAAAGATTTGTTTATTCCCGATCACGAGCAGTTAACACATGCCAGACTTGAGCCTTTTTTTTCTAAAAAGCTTATGGTTGTTGAAAAGAAGGTTTAACTTAAGAGGAAATGCGGGTTATAGAAAATATAGAGGATAAAAATCTACGTGAGATAGTGAAAAATCGTATATATATTGAAAAGGCCAATAAAAACAAATAAAAAAAGTCCTCTAACTCTACTTATGTTATAAGACTTAAAAAAAATAATTTAATACTTTTTTTTCTAATCTCTTTGATTGAAAATGGAGAGGTTGGTACTTTTTTTCCTTTTTTATATTAATATAAATTGTGATTCTATTCTTTTAATTATACGTTTATTTATATCATGTTTATTTTTTACTCATTCTATGCTATGAAGTTCATAAATTATTTCTTCATGTTTAAGTTATTTTTACTAATCTTTTTTATTTATCAATTATTTTACTTGCTTGTTCAATATAATTTAAAATATTTTTATAAAACTTATCTAAGTAGGCATCATTTGAATATATATCCATATAAACCGAAGCTAACAAAGTTTTTAAAACATAAACTTTATCCATAGTAGTACCAAAACAATCATGAATAGCTAAAAATTTATGATTATTATATATCTAATTAAGTTTTACATATAATAAACTTAATGAGCTAGCATCTAAAAAATGAATTAAATTAGGCATTAAAGCTCTAACTTGTTTGGCCTTGTCATATTTATTCTTATTTACTACTTGAATATTTATTTTAACTCTATGTAAAAATGGTCTAATTGACGATGATTTTACTTCTAAATAACTTTGTGTTACAGTTAAACCATGAGGTAAAGATCATACAATAGGTAATCCTATAAGGGTTAATATTGTAGCTATATTTCTAAGATACTTCATTAGTTTTTTAATTTTTTCAAAATCACCATGTACAATTCTATATATACAACTAATAAAGATATGCCTTTATTATTAATAAAAGGTTTAGTTAGCTTCTCAGATTTATAAAATCATTCTATACTATCTTTACATTTTTTTTCTACTAAATATAAATTACCTTAAATGTATTTTCTCATATTTTGTTGAGATGCGTTATATGGAATAGTCATAATAGCTTTTTTTATACAAGCTCTGTATAAAACAAAACTTTTAAGTGTTTCATAAGAACCTTTTTTAGGATCTGTGGTATTTTCTGTATTATCTAATATATTCTTTTCTTGTTGTAAATTTTTATCAAATATATTACCTAATTTATGAACTAGAAAATTATAAAAGTCCTTAGGTGTATCATTATCACTTACCAAATTAAGCTTTTTGAATAAAGTATCTTCATTACTCAATAAAGCTAAGTGTTGAAATCCATTACATGTAGCATCCAATTGTATAGGTAAATATGTATGGAAATCAAACGTGTTTTGATTATTTAAAAAATCCACATAACGACTATATTGCATACAAAACGCCAAAAATAGTAATTTATCTTTAGCTTTATTCAATAATTTACCGTTATTATAGTTAATAATATCTTCTATGTTATCTTTAATTCATTTTGTTTTAGCACTATCTTAGATTTTATCTTTACCAAAACAATTAACACCATAATATTCTAAATATTTAACATCAGTTAAATTAGCTTTGTTAATTACACCAGGAATGCTAAATAACAGAAGAGCTTTAGGTAATTCACAGGATTGATAATTTAAATAAGTACTAGAACAATACATTCTTCCTCTACTATCCATTCTTACCGGAAAGTAAATTGATGGAAATTTTCTATTAAATTCTGCTATACCTAAGATAGTTTCCTGTAAATTAATTTTTCTTATATGAGAACTATGTTTAGCTTGTTGATGTTTATTTCTCTTCTCAATATTTGCATATTTACTTGGTTCATCTGGATCCATTAATAAACTGTGTTTATTAACTAAGATATAATCTAACAATTCATTATTAATTTTATAAAGCGTACTACTTATTTTATTGACCATATCATATATGACATTACCATGTTTTATAAGTGATTTATTTTTAATAATATCTTTATGTATTATTAACTCTTCACTATACTTAACATTATTTAATAAATAACCACCTAAACTTTTTTTACTAAAATCTTTAGGTTTAGCAATCATAGGTAACTTGAAAGGAAAATCTACCATATATTTAGAACGAACATCTAATAATTTATTATCAACTGTTAATATGTAATACTTCTCATCTTTATATTTGATAATTAATTCACTTTTAACCATGTTACAAAACTCTATTTGTATTACACTATACCCTAAATAAGCTATAAATTTACCATTAGCAACATTATCAACTAAAGATTTGTCACTACTTACTTTTGCAGTGTATCAATCAGAATAACTAGCTTCTTTGAAATCATTATTTTTACACTTCAAACAATATAAGTATCTTCTGAGCATCTTTCTACCAATATCCATAGCAACATTTATAGAATAAAACTTTTCTTTATCCTCTGAGTTTTGATAGCTAAAAATTATGATAAAATGGAGTAAACATAAATTATAGATAAAATTTATATCTAACTCATTAATAACAGGAGCTATATCTTTATCCAATTTTTTTTTTCTAACACTATTCTCTAAAGAAAAATTTTTAAAATCCAAAACTTTAGAATTTAATTCCGGATTTTTTTCTAAAATGTATGATTTTATTTTAGTAGATAAAAGATATGTATTTATACCACCTAGATCATAACCTTTATAGTTTTTAAAAAGCACCTCATAGTGATTAAACACTATATGTTGAATACCTATTTGAGATTCTTGATTAGATATATATTGTTTATTTACATTATTGATAAATAAAGTATTTAAAATTTTACCTAGGACATTATTAACTTTTCTTTCCCCCCCCCTGACCGGTAGAATAAGGTCTAGAAAAAGAACAAGTTGTACTCCCAATTTTATCGTTAGCTAAAAATAGAATGCAAGTGGTAACACCTTGATTACTCGGGTTGAAAGAAAAACTATCCCATTATAAAATATTTTTTTTTTTCATTAAACTATTATGGAATCGAACCCAATATACTAAAATATAAGTATAAATCTAAAAATAGTCTGTATTAATAAAGTTAATTAATTTTTTTATTAATTAACTTTTTATTTGTAAAAGCGTAATCTGGTGTAATCAAGCGTAAGCAATAATATAGAAAAAAAACTTTATGTGATGGTGGGAAAGCAGATACATCCGCTCCAAGTAAAGGCAGATAAATTGTTAATCAGGGTGGTAGCAAAAACAAACAAAAAAAGATATTATGAACCCATATAATAATAAAAAAGCTTGTATACTAATTCCGTAAAATTACTAACCAATATTTTATAAAAAAGGCTAAAGTCTGGCACTTAGGTTATATATATATATTGTTCAAATCTAGTAATAACTGCAGTAAATAAATTATTTCTATCATACTAATAACATAAAAGAGACGGGTGGAGGGAGGAGGAATAATGCCACAAAGATTTGTATATAGGTAAACTTTAAGATATCTTATAAATGAGCCAAAGAAAAAAATATAAAGTTTTGGAAAATAATCTTAAACACAGATATGAAAATAAAACATATTATATCCTAATGTACAATACTATGGTAAATACCAATTTTGAAAAAAATAAAATATACAATACTATGATAAATACCAACTTTGAAAAAAAAAAAATAAAATAATAAAATAAAAATTATAAAAAATTATAAAAGTGATAATATTATTATTAGGTTAATGTAAAGAAGTAGTGGTCTATAAGTGAAAGCTTTTAATAAACTTCTCTAATTAATATATATGTAAATGAGTTTGGTGATGGCTCTGAGTGAACGCTAACCAAATGCTTGACACATGCTAATCGAACGACCAGTATATTTTTACAAATTTACTGCTAGTGGTGTACAGGTGAGTAAAAGATAATGAAACCGCCCTGGAGTAAGGAGCAAAATCCCTTATAATATTATGGTTTAAATAATAAAAAGAAGATATAGCTTTAGCTCATCTTTCGCTCTTGGAAGTTAATATCTCGGGTAGTAGTAGTTAAGGTAATAGTTAACTAGCATAATACGCGTAGTCGTGACTGAGAGGTTGATCGACCACAGTGGGACCGAATAAATCCCATGACGACTGTCTCAGCAGTGAGGAATATTGGTCAATAGCCTAACGGCTGAACCAGCAACTTGGAGGAATGTATAGCGAGAGCTAGCTGCATTAGCTTAGCGAAAGCTAAATTGGTGCAGGATTGTCTCGTCAAATAAAGTTCCGGGTAGGTTATGACGATGACATTTCCTATCTGTGTGTCTTGACCAAATTACGTGCCAGCAGTCGCGGTAATACGTAGAAGACTAGTGTTATTCATCTTTAATAGGTTTAAAGGGTACCTAGACGGTAAATCAAGTCCAATAAGGATACTAATTTGACTAGAGTTATATGTGATGGGGCTATAGAGTACTGATTAGTGTAGAGATGAAATTCAATCATACAATGTAAGGCACTGGCAAAGGCGAAAGCATCTCCTTATGTAATAACTGACGTTGAGGGACGAAGGCTATGTGCAGCAAAAAGGATTAGATACCCAAGTAGTCATAGCAGAAAATTATGAATGTCATAGGATGGAGACTTTTTCACTTTTTGCTTGTTTTGATTGCAAAAAGCAAAATATAAATAGATCAGAAAAACAGGAACAAGAAATTTTTTATCTATAAATGATAGTGTAAGCATTCCACCTCAAGAGTAATTTGGCAACATTGGAACTGAAATCATTAGACCGTTTCTGAAACAAGTAGTGAAGTATGTTGTTTAATTTGATGATCCGCAAAATACCTTACCACAATTTGAATAGAAACTTTTTTTATACAAGCGCTGCACGGTTGTCTTCAGTTAATGTCGTGAGATCTTGGTTAGTTCCATTAAATTAACGTAAACCCTTACTTTATTTTTATATAGAGTAGTTCGCCGTTATATTGGTTGAGATAAAAGGGACTAAGACAAGTCATCATGGCCAAAATATTGTGGGCTATAGACGTGCCACATTTGCTTTACAAAGGGATGCAAAATTGCGAAATTGAGCTAATCCCCTAAAAATGGATAAAAACTTAATGGATTGTAGTCTGTAATTCGACTGCATGAAAAAGGAATTACTAGTAATCGTGAATAACTACGTCACGGTGAAACATATCTCAGATAGGTACTAACTACTCGTCAGGCGCTGAAAGAAGTATGTGCAATAAGTTTGGCTACGATTTTTTTTTATTCTAAGCAATAGGGTCTAGATATGAAAATTAATAGTTTTCGTATGCGTGACTTTAATTAGTGTTAAGTCGAAATACGGTTCGTGTAGTGGAAATTGCACGGGATTAATTAATTTTAACAATAGAAACTGGATGTGTGTATTTAATCTTAATTTAAATACACATAAGGAAGGTTCCGTTTGTAGGTATGACGGGTTGAGCTGTAAACTCAATAGCTAATGCTGTCGAAGGTTCGAGTCCTTTTCTTCCTATTCTTGGGAAAACAATTTACTTAAACTTATATATTGTATTAGGTTTAAACAATTAATAATTTATTATGCTTTCAACTTGTTATATAAAAAAAAATAATAGCCTTATTAATTATATATAGTATTTTACCTGTCTAAAAAAAAACTGTCTATTTAACAATTACCAATCTTTTTAAAGATTTTAAGTATGGATATAATGCATTTAATATAAAAAATTTTTTTTCATTTTTTGTTTATTATCTGTTTAGACATGTTGGCTAAATTGGTATAGCATTGTGCTACGGACACAAATATTGTAAGTTCGAGTCTTATACATGTCTTTTTTTTTATAAAAAAAAAATAAAAAATAAAAATAAAAAAAATATATAAAAATAAAATAAAAAAAAAAAAATAAATTAAATAAAAATAAAAAAAAAAATAGAAAAAGAAAATAAAAAAAAAATAAATTAAATAAAAAAGCCTTTATAGCTCAATGGTAGAGCGAAATACTGTTAATATTTTTATAAGTGTTCAATTCACTTTAAGGGCTTATATCCTAGATTAATTGTAGCCTTTATAGGTGTCTTCATTTAAGGTATCAGCCCTATTGTTTTATTATTTCTAATAAAGACTTAAATGTAAAATAATATATTGTTACTTATAGTATGAGTTGCTATATTTTTTATTAGACTCCAAAATTCCATTAAGCTTTTTTTCTTAAAAAATAAAAGAACTCTTATTTAAACTTTATAAAATTTAAGATAGTGCTTTACTGTTTTAAATTAAATGAATAGTTTGTTTGTTATTAACGAAAACATAACTAACGGTTATCTAACTATTTTTTTAGATATCATCTCAATAGTCTCTGTTATGTCAGGAATACTAGTCATAATAAGTAAAAACCCTGTAGTGTCTGTGTTATTTCTAATAGCTTTATTTCTAAGTTTAGCTTGTTATCTAATAATTTTAGGCATAAGTTTTATAGGCTTATCTTACCTATTAGTATACGTTGGAGCAGTATCAATATTGTTCCTTTTTATTTTAATGTTAATTAATATAAGAGTATCTGAGTTGCATAGTGACACTAGCAATGTAATACCTTTGGCTTTCTTTACAGGAATAAGTTTTATTTATCCTGTTTATCAATTATTACCCTATAATTTAAATTTTCTTAATTTATTACTAAATATCTCTAGCTATAAATATAATAATACTAATTATTCTGCTGATAATAGATCTATACTATTTGTTACTAGTATGTTATGAGATGGTAGTTTGTCGGAAACTACACATATAACAAGTCTTGGTAATATTATGTATACTAGTTATTCAATATGGCTTATTATAACATCTGCTATACTTTTATTAGCCATGGTTGGTGCAATTGTTATAACTATAAAGCAAAAAAATTAAAAGTTAACTTTATAAAATTACAGATATTTAATTATATGTAAAGGTATAATAAACAGAGATAAATAATATTAAGAGACCTTAGTTTAATTGGTAAAATATGTGACTTTTGATCATCATTATGTGGGTTCAAATCCCGCAGGTCTTAATTTAGTTTTGGCATATTTCATATTTAATATTTCATATTTCATATTAAAATAGTTATAACTAAATAACTAAATTAATGAAAATATATATTTAAATAAAACATCATATCTTTTTATCTCTATTGCGTTAATTTTTTGCCATTAGGTCTTTAGTTACTAAAAATTACAGTTATAAATATAAAATACATCTCATGAGTAGCGAAAAAAATTTATTAAAAAGAAAATTTTTCAAATTGATTAAATTTGTTTTTATTATCTATTACAGTTTCATTGTTGTTTAAGTGTCCAGCCAAGATACTTGTTAAACATCTGGGTTCGGTAGACTCCCCTTTATATATGTTCTGCGTTATGTGCTATAATAGCATTTCTTGTAATTCATTATAAAAAAAAATAAACTTATTTTTTATGTATTACCTGGTTTAAGTTTAGTATGAGTTGGTGTTTATGCTATTCTAATGACATATATAGTAAATCACTATTTTTCAGGTTATTTTGCGGATATAATTTTTATTTTATCCGTAGCTATAAATAACCTTAATACTATAACTATGGTTCAAGGTCATTTTCAACATATTGTTCACTTTGATCAATATGAATATACTGATCGTAGAAAATTGAAAGGGCGTACAATAACTGAGAGAGCTGGTAGTTCATCAGACGAAGATGCCAAAAGAGTACGGGCTAGAGAGCCTTCTGAATATGAGCTATATGAATCTCAATTAAATGAATATAATAGGAAAAACCGTTTAGTGGTACAACGTTACCCTCACTTGTTATATAAAGGTTTAGTGGAAGGTAGATTAGTGCATATAAGACTCCGACTTCCATATCCTGAACGTGATTTAGGTAGTTGACATGTTATTAAAGAAGGTTTAATAGTAAATATAGACAAATACGGAAAGACTTATATTGTACCTAACTCTCAGAATATTGAGCGAGGATTTAAACCGAAGGGGCTAATATAAAACAACAACAACAATATGCTCGTTCTATAGCGCAAGCAATTGTACACACACAATTGCATAACCAACGTCCTTCATTGGACAAGAACGCCATGGATTTTTTTTAATACCTTTTTACGTTATGCTAAACCCATGAACTTTGAAAAAGACGGGTCCGTTAGACCCTATATGTTTAGAAAACCAGACAACGAGATAAGTCCTGTCGATAAAAGGGTTTTAGATTGTCTAAGAGACTTTGATAAAGTAAGAATCAATTTTGGTAGCGATGACTAGGTTTAACTTAATGTCTTATATGTTATATTACTTGCTTTTTGTAATAAATTTCTTACGTTCTGAGGTAAAAAAAAGTATAATTTTTAATTACCTTTATTTTTATATTGGTTCTTTAGCTAAATAGGATTCACGGTATTTACCTCACAAGTAAAATACGGATCAAGCTGTTAAAAACTACGGGTTAACTATCTACATGGTTCTACAAGTGATTTTATCACCCTTATTTTCCTGATTTCACTTGAGCTTACATTCGCTCTAATTGTTTATGTGTAAACCTAATAAGGGTTAGTTTCACATTTTGTTAATACTAGTAGGTACAACGTACTTACGTTAACTACTACTAAAAGATTCTTACTGTGGATGATCTGCATCGGAGGGTGAGTGAATGTTTTGCAATAGGAAGAGGACGGATGAAGAAAACCTCACATGGTTGGATCCCACGTGGGGGGCGTGTTTGGGGCTCCCTCAATTAGATTATGCAAAAACGGTAAACATTTATAGTTTAGATCTAATATTTTAATTTTAGATAAAAAAAAGGGCTAGAACAAATTTATAAATTCTTTTTTAGTATTCATTAAAATGTAAACAGTATATCCCTTAGAAATTCTTAGTGAGCATTGGAAAACAAGATTAAATTAAGTTACATTTAACTTAACGTTTTAGCTTTATGATTTATTTTTTTCATGTTATTAGTTAAAAATTATATTGTGGGTGATTTGCATCGGAGGGTGAGTGAGTTTTTCGCAAGAGGACGGGTGAAAATTGTAAAATTCACATGGTTGGATCCCACGTGAGGGGCGTGTTCGGGCTCCCTCAATTAGATTGTGCAGAAACGGTATCCATACAATGCATAAGGTGTGTATCTTTATTTTAGATTTGAACTCAAATGCTTTAAATTTATATTATGTTTTTTACTAGATACATATTTCTCTGTATTTACCTACTAAAAGATTATTTAAGTTATCTAGTGAAACAGAAAATGTGGTCATGAAGTTGCAGTGTGGGTTATCTGTAAAAAAAAAGTATATCTGTAAAAAAAAAAAATAAAAAAAAAAAAATAAAAAAAAAACATACAAAACAAAGATAAAGCTTAATTACTGGTGATAAATAATTTCATTACTGATCCCTTTTCATAATACCATTTTTAGTTTATTGTTAATCCGATCCCTTTATCACAATACTATTTTTAGTGTATAATTTTTTAAAACATCTAAAAATATACTTTAAGGGAATACACACTAGAGAATAAAGCTCTAGTGAGACAGGGCAAGAACAGTGCATCACTGGTGATGCACTGGTTAAAGCCTAGGGCTTTTTTTTAGAATAATACTGTGAGTGATATTCTTTTTACACCTGTTTTTTTCATGCTTCCCTCTAAAGCATGAAAATAAAATGAAGCTAAAAAAGGGAATTAGCTCAACGGTAGAGCGACCGTTTTACACACGGTAGGTTAGGTGTTCAAATCACCTATTCCTTAATAAGTTTCGTTTTACTAAATATTATACTAATGTTTAGTAAAAAGCGTGTATTACATATATTTATATATATATTATGTAAAAAGTTCGTATTCACAAAAATAATATATCAATGCATCGTAATATCTCGCGTAAAATGATAAATAAACTGAATTGATATTAAAATGACAAATTTAACTAGAACGAACTTTCAAGCGCATCCTTTTCATTTAGTTTCTCCCTCACCATGGCCGATCTTTACATGTTTTTCTCTTCTATCTAGCACAGCTTCTGGTGTATTATCTATGCACGCATTTGTAAGCGCGCTTAATTTTATTAGCTTTGCCTTAATATCTCTGGTCTTTTCTGCATGCTTTTGATTTAGAGATATTATTTCTGAGGCTACATATTTGGGTAATCATACCTTAGCAGTGCAAAGAGGTTTAAATATGGGTGTTGCACTATTTATAGTAAGCGAGGCCTTATTCTTTTTAGCTATCTTCTGAACTTTTTTCCACAGTGCACTATCACCCACTGCTGAGCTTGGAGCCCATTGGCCTCCTTCAGGTATAGAAGCAGTGAATCCTTTTGAGTTACCTTTACTTAATACAATAATCTTGTTATCTTCAGGTGTTACGGTTACTTATTCCCACCATTCCATAATACAGGGTAACAGAAAAGGGGCTTTAGAAGGATTAGCCTACACAGTTATGTTAGCTGTTATATTTACAGCTTTACAAGGTATAGAGTACTTAATATCTCAATTTACTATTTCTGATGGTACATTTGGATCTATTTTTTACTTTAGCACTGGTTTTCATGGTTTTCATGTTATAATTGGTACTGCTTTCATAGCTGTAGGACTTTGACGTGTATTAGCGTATCACTCCACTGAAAATCACCATTTAGGTTTAGAGTCTGGTATACTCTACTGACATTTTGTTGATATTGTTTGACTAATTCTTTTTATATCTATTTATTACTGAGGATCATAACTAATGAAAGATAACATGGATAGAGAAATAAAAAAATTATTAGATAAAAAAAATAAATATTTATCTAAAGTAACAGAAAATATGGATACCGTTACTGATCAAACTAAAGACAGCACTGAATTGTATGAAGCATTGCGTATATCTAAAAAAATAGATAATGGCGAAAACGTTAGTGAACAAGAAAATGAAAAATTAAGTGATGTAAAAAAACATTACGAAAGTTTTTTTGAGGATGAGGATGGGAATGTGGATGATTCAAATACCACGAATGGTTTAAATGATGCTATTAATGGCATCAAAGAAGATAAATTATCTCTTATTAATGATGTTAATGAGCTAAGGAAAAAAGTAAAAATTCTTGATAAGGTAATAATTGAAAAAGAAAAAAAAGCTTCTCTTGCTGACGATTCTACAGAAATCGAATCAAAAAGCAAAAGAAGAAAAACTTCTCTTTCTGACGAATCTACAGAAGAGGAAACAAAGGACAAACAAAAAGAAAGTTCTATTGGAGACGATTCTGCAGAAAAGGAAAAAGAAAAAAAAAGTTCTTTACTAGATGATTATGCAGACACAAGTTTGGAAATGCCTGAGATTATCGATGATTAATGTTTTAAGACTTACACGCTTAGAATAATAAACTTGACTTAGCACAAAGCTCCTTAAATTTACGTATCTAACACATGAAAAATATAATCTAAAGCGATAGTATATTTATATGGCAGAGGGATTGTGGTTAACCCTATTAATAATTAACCCGTGTTTAGCTAAAATTTTTAATAAGAGCAAAAAATTCAAAATTTTAGATTAAACTACAACGGCCATAGGTTAATGGTAGACCTCTCGTCTTCCAAACGATTTGTGTCGATTCGATTTCGACTGGCCGTACTTATATATTATACCTCTTTTTTCCCTAATGAGAAAGGTATAAAAGAGTTAGTAGTTTAATTGGTCAAATACTTTCTTGTCGAGAAAGAAGATGCCGGATCGTGCCCGGTCTAACTCGTTAGATAATAATAGAATAGTTATTATCTTTTTTTTTATCCTTTTTTTTCTGCTTTCGTAGTAAAGCAAAAAAAATAATCCTAGCTTTCAAGGAAAAGTAGCTATTGGTAAAGCGAGATATTTGCTAAATATTGTGTATATACACCTGGATGTTCGAATCATCTCTTTTCCGAATGTAATTTAGTTTAAATTTTTTATGTGTAATAGCAAGTGTGTAAATGTTTAGACATTATATAATAAGAGCAATTATTATATAAATATAACATGTGTTATACTTATCTAGAAGATATTTGTCGATTTATTCTTGGTTTTTATATTTTTTAGTAGCGTGCTAGTATTACACATCTTGTAGGAATTATTACATAATATTTGATGTTTTTTTTTATTTATTTTTTTTTTCAGCAAGCCAAGAAAAAAAATGAGATATTGATAGATAAAAATTATAAAAAAATAATTAGTTAATATGTGTACACTATGAAACGGGATATGAGAGTAGATGGTTCTACAGTTTGATTGCAGATCTAATTATTGGGGTTCGATTCCTCCGTATCCCTTAATATCATTATAATATCTCTACTGTATGTTTAAAAGTGTAGTTTAATTGGTAAAACAGGAAGCTTCAAACTTTTAGTTTTCAGTTCGAGTCTGAGCACTTTTGTATTCCAAACACAGATCTTTACAAAGTGTATCTAAATTTTATTTTAAAAGGTAAATAAAATTTAAAGCTTACTAAATACAAACTTAGAAAAATAAGCAAAGTTATAGGGAAATTTAGATTTAAGTGTAGGTACATTAAAATCTTTTCCTAGCTCATAAAGCTTATTAGCTAACATTGGATAACTATCAACTATAGTTATAGTTTTACCTAACCTTGGTACTTTCGCTCTTAAAATTCTATTATCTCTTAAAGTACAATTAGTAACATACTTAGTGTATTTAGGCCCTTTAGTAGATTCATATTTATTACGAACATAGATATAATAATCATTATAATATTCCAAACTATGTAATATGTAAATTAAATCATAACGACCAAAATTGTGGCAATAAAAAGTAACATTTTCGTATTTAGACCTAAATATGTCATCCATTAATGATCTTACTAAATAATGAGAGTCTAATCTCTTAGGATCTATATAATAAATAATAGGTATATTGTCTAAATTTTTTTTAAATCCAAGAGCATAAACACGTGTAATATTATCAATAGTTTTATATGTTTCTATATCTATAACACCTCTATTACTATTTAAAACAAACAATCTTTTGGGTTTAGGTGATTCAATTGCTTTAAGTTTTATGTTTTGTTCGGAAAATAAAATTTTATTATTATTCTTATTTATAGTAAGACGTGTTTCACCTGAAGTCCTTATAATAACATTATTATTAATACTATCATTAACATGACTAATTAAAACACCATTAAGTGTATATCTTATTTTATCAATAAATTTATCATTTATTTTGTTAATAGCTAATACAAAATCAGTGTTATCTTTAAGTAAATAAAATTTAAAGTTATCGTTAAAAATGGTAATATTATCTTTATCACTAAGTATAAGAACTTTTGCTTTCCTTCTTATAACATCTAAAAAGTTTATCTTATGACCACTTATAGTAACATTGATATGAGTTATAAAGCAATTAGAAGTAATCACAGGTAAAGCCTTACCTAGAGATTCTTCATTAACAGACACAGGTATGGTTAATTTATTTTGAGTTAGTTTAAAATCACCAGCATCATGATGGTATTTTTTATCTAAAGAAAATTCAGATAATAGTTTTTGATCCTTTTGTCTAAAACTGATCATAACATATCTAATATCTTTAAAATAAATATTATATTCATCTAATAGAACCTCTAATCTTTCATGTATAATAATTTGTAGTTCATTAACATCTTTACTACAAGAATATATAAAACCAAACTGATTACCAGCCATAATATATTCAGTGTTATATTTGAGCCTTATAAAAACAGTATAAACAGAACCAAAAGTTAGTTTACTAATAATTTCAAGGGAAAATCTAGTTGTACCTATATCAAAAAGGATCGAAATTAATAGATATAGGTTTTTGTTTATTATAAACATAAACACTAGGTATAGCATTATAAAAAGGGATCATTGTGATCTACCTCAACCTCTTGAAAACTAGTATTATGGTTAGTGCTATCATTTGTAGAGGAATAAAGAACAAAAGAACAAAATCTAAACTTATCCTAACAAGTAACAGATAAACAAGCAGGTCTATATAAAGTAATAGATGTGCTTGCTTAAAGTTCCAGTAAATTAATAATAGTAGAGAAATTTCTTCTAGTAATATCAATAGGTATTGCTAATAAAATATAAGGAGAATAAACCAAAGAGTACCCGTTTAAATTGTATAGATTACTTAGCTTGTTTCCGACATACATTACTTGTTTAGTAGCATATAAAATCATAGTTGTGTTAGTGATCATAATAACTTGGTTATAGTGAAGCTCTAATATAGGATTCACTTTAAATATATCACTGCCGTGCCACTAAAGATAATATCGTTTAGATGCGAATACCAAAGCAGAAGGTACGTCCTAAGGGTGGTTAACTATGAATATTTTCCCTCGGAGTCTCACCGATTACAACCCAATAAGGGCTATTCTCATGCATTAAAAATATTATATAAAATGAATAAATAATAGAAAAACGAATGTAGGCCGAATAGTGGCCCATAGGCAACTTTTAAGGAAGTTTTCAAATAAATACGTACAGCTAAACCTGAGATAGCTATACTCTCGGTCATACTAGCATTGAAATCTATGAAAACTTGTTTATTAGCTTTGGTTAAAACTTCGTGTAAACTGTATAAATCATTATTTAGGTACTTAATAGTGTCGTCATAAAAAAATTAATAACTGCAACACAAGTGGTTATATTCTTCTCTAGTTATATCGTCATAATAATTAATACAAGGTGTTACACCTTTATAAAACAAATTGTCAGTTGTAGCAAAGTAATATACAGACCTATCTAGTTATTATACCCTTAGAGGTATCTAGCACACAACTAAACTTAATAAAGGTATACACTACAATACATATTATTAAAAATTAAAAGAATGCAAGATAGGCTTTATATACTTTAATTAAAAATCGAAATAAATTAGATATCTATAAGTAGATATAAATAAGCACATAAACGTACAAAATATTTTATTTTTTTACATAGTAAATGATTAACGAACGGCGATAAGTATAAAGTAAAAATGCTTTTTAGAGGTTATAGACAAGCATTATCTTAAGTGCTATTATCATAAAAATAAAAATTCCTTTATAAATATATTAGTCTAGTTAAAAAAAATTATATATCAGGCTAAAGTTACTTAACTATTCTAGTATTTACTTTGTGTGTTTATTAATAGAATTAAAAATTTTTTAGGTTCTTTAACTTAATAGGTAAAGTGCGTTTTTGATAAGAATGTTATTCAAGTTCAAGTCTTGGAAGAATCATATGAGTAGACTTATGTATGCAACTAGACATGTCTCCAGAAATGTATAAGATTGTATCTATTGTTTAAACGCACTCTCCGTCTCACTCACACAGTTAAGAGAGGTTAAATAAATAGAGAATTGGCTGAGGGGTTTAAGGCGGTAAGCTTGAAACTTATTTGGTTAAAATGATCACATCCGTTCGAATCGGATATTCTCTGTATTAGATAGTTTTATATAAAATAAAACGGGTTAGAGCCAGGTTGGTTAGGCGCCTCATTTGGGTTGAGGAATTGTTATGTTCGAATCATAATAACCCGATTATTATTATAGTGTTATCTAAAGCATAATACTAACGTAAACGATATGGATTGCATTTATTTGTTAATAAATTTATTAACATATAGTATATAAAGAAACTATTATGGATAGATAGCTATATATTAAAGAGGGACAGATAAGTCATACAAAAAATAAGGTTAGAGATCAACACCTACTCACTTAATTAGAAGGCTCTACACCTATTCACTTGCTTAGTTTTAGCATTAACTCTTAGTTGAAAATCAATAAAAAAACGAAGTGAATTGAAATATCTTATTAGCTTCAGGAATATAAATCAAACGAGATTCTACAAGTAGTGTGAATGAAAGTAGAAAAGCCTTAAAGTATAACGGAGTGCATACCTGTTTGAACAAAAATTTAGAGGGGAATCTTCCTCTAAGGCTAAATATAATATATAAGCGATAGCGATACAAAGTACCGTGAGGGAACATCTTAAAATAGTGGTTTTATAAGCAGCTCAAGTAAATTTTAAATAATAAGAGCGTACCTTTTGCATAATGGGTCAGCAAGTTAATATTAGATGCGAGCAGTAATGCGAAGATAAACCAATTGTGAGAGAATGATTTAGTATCTAAAATTAGACCCGAAGCCTAGTGATCTTACCATGATCAGGATTATAAAAGTCCGAACGGGTTATCGTTGTACAGATATCCGAAGAATTGTGGTAAGTTAGTGAAAGACAATACAGACTAGGATAGCTGGTTTTCCGCGAAACCTATATTTGTAGGTAATTTTAATAACATCAAAGCAGGTACAGAATTGTGATCTCATGCAACTTTTATATTAATTTAACATTAATATATTTTTTGTGGACATTGGGGGATCGTGAAGATTTTATCAGTGAGTATTTGTTCTCGGAAGGGCTTAGATGAATATTGAATAATCAGACATAGTACGATAAGGTTGTATGTCTAAAGGGAAAGAGCCCAGAACAAGAGTTAATAAGGTTCCAAAATTATTGTTAAGTGAAATAAAGGTAGTTTTTGTCCTAACCGCTCAGGAAATGGGCTTAGAAGCGGCCATTTTTTAAAGACCTCGTAATAGAGCACTGACTATAGTTAATCACTAAATGGGAAAACATGATTTAGTTTTTAGTGGACAAAGGCATCTAAAATTTAACGGATCTAAATAATATACCGATACCTTGTACATATAGATACATATAAAACGAAACTTTGCCTATTTGCCTAAACCTATATTCCTATTTTCCTATTTTACTGCACCTGTTTTCTTTTCGTAGGTTTTTGCTTATTATATACTCATGTTTTATAAATTTGCTTTTACTTGTATATATCCATATACATGTATTTTGCACATTTACTTTGGGTGTATATTTTGCACATTTAATTTAATTATTTCTTTTCAAAATTTACTTATTTGGTGGTTTCTTTTTCAGATTTACTTTAGACATTTTACACATATACTTTTGCCTTTGCTTTTGCCTTTGCTTTTGCCTTTGCTTTTGCTTTTACTTGTAGATATGTATACATATCTACAAATTTTTCTATTTTTGCTATTTTTTGTAGCTATCTAATTATATAGTCTATATGGGGTAGCGGAACGTTGGGTAATTATTAGATTATTTCTTTTTAAGATTTAAAGATATGTAAATCCCAAGTGATAATGCTGACATGAGTAACGATAAAGGATAATATCCTCGCCTAAAGTTTAAGGAAGCTAATTATGTAACGGCCTCTAAGTTATAGTTCTAACGTGCTAAACGATGGAAAAATCATTGAGTAATTAACAACTTTTGTTTTTTTTTTTGACTCAAACAACTTTAAATATATAAATCTCAAAAATATGGAAATTATGATAGATGTTTTGGAAAAAAAAATGTAAATTGTGACAAATGTTCTGGAAAAAAAGGATGCTCTGATTTTTTTTTTCTTAAATTTTTTTTTCCTAAGTTGTAAGAAAAAAGGATTGTGCCTGAATGGGAGGGCGAGAAAAAAAAAAATAATGACCGTGCCTAGAATCTAACGCAAGTAAACTAGTAGAGAATACGAAGGCGTTCGAGTGAACAATCATTAAGGAACTCGGCAAATTGACTCACGTAACTTCGGGAGAAGGTGGGCCATTCCTGCTTATTTATAAAGTTAGGAAGAGGAGGCACAGAATGGTGTTGTACGACTGTTTAATTAAAACACAACACACTGCAAAGACAAAAATCGAAGTATAGGGTGTGATGTCTGCCCGATGACGGCTGGTTATCGGATTTGCTTAGTTGATTAAGTTAGGCTTTGAAGGAACCCCCGTTCAATGGCAGCTTTACCTATGAGGGTTCTAAGGTAGCGAAATACCTTGGCCGTTAAATGCGGTCTTGCATGAATGATGTAACGATACAGCAGCTGTCTCAATGATTGGCTCGGTGAAATTGGAATAACTGTGCAGATACAGTTTACCTCTAGATAGACGAGAGTGCGACTAGATAAGTGTCTAATAACAATGAGGTGAAAGCCCTCCTGATAGCCCATTATCAGAGCTCATGCGGCATGCGTAAAAAGTAATTTTTATGTGTGAAGCCCGTTAATTATTAATTTATCCAACCCCCCCTTTTACAAGTGAGGTTGGTGAGCTAGATTACTAAGGATAAAATTTTTTTGAATGCACGTTTAAAGCGTAACTAGGGTTTACGATAAAAATTTTTATCGTGGACTGGTTAAATGTTAATACACATGATTGTAGACAGGTTTCTCGTATCTGACTTTATGGGCCCCATAAACCTACGTATAGTGCAATCCTAAGGTAATCATTAAGGTGTTATTAGATAAACTAGGTAAGCCCAATAATGCCCAATCATCATTGATCGTTGGTTGGAAGTATAATCGTGAGATTGTATATACATTAGTGGGTAAAGGATCTTCTAAAAAGCAAATGTCTTATAGTAATGATAGGAATAGGTCAATTGACTAATTCGAAAGAATGCTGACTTAGAGAGGTACTAATTTTAATTTTTTTTTTTACATATTTAAAATAAATATCGGAATCAGACATTTGATACTGATATATTTTTACATAGATTATTCCATCTTTAGATACGAATCGAGTTTGTTCAGTTTAGCTTTTTGCAGAATAAGCCACATGTGTTTTTATTACCTTCAAATGTGGTTTAATCCCTTTGAATAATAGATGAATTATCTATAGTAAAACCTTGTATGAAGTACAAGTAACGTACCGGATACCTCTAAAAGTGTAAAGGTACTCGGGTCAATGGAAAGCTAACCCCTCTTACCCAATGATTCTTTTGAAAGGATAACTACGAAAAACATATAAATGACACTTTTAATAAAAGTGAAAAAAAACTTTTATAATTTATTATTTAAAGAGATCAATAATGGTAATAACGTAACTATACTAACTACATAGTCAGATAGAAGCCTTAAAGCTTAAGAGTATTTTGAGCCAATAAGTTCTAAAGATTCAACCATGGAAAGTTTAGAATAAACACTTGAAAAAGCTGAAAAAGAGAAAATAATAGAAAGAGGTGACCCAATAATATTAATTACTAAACCTACTGACCAGCCTTTACTAAGTTATTTTCAAGTATAACAACAACCTAGTAGAATTCAGGAACTAGAGAAATATTCTGCTTGATGTAAAAATGTAGCTACTCAAAAGTATTGAGCTAATAAATATCCTCATATTGCAGAAACATATACTTAGATAATTACTATTAATGAAACAGTAGATAGATGAATTAATGCTTTAATCTCCAACCATTAAGGACAAAACATATCTCTACCTCCTCAAGATGAAAAAAAAATTAGGAGAAATAAATGATAACGACGATTTTAGTTATCTAAATATTCCTTTACCTCCAGACTTTTTATTTTTAGAGAAAAATGATAAACAATAATTAGATAAAGTCTAGTTATATTTCTATCGGTCCTTATCTAGTGTCGCTTTTTCTATGACTAATTATATAATATTCGTTTGCCTATACTAACGTCTAATAATATGTAAAAAAATAAAATAAAAAAAAAATTAGTGCTCGAGCCGTATGCTATGAAAGTAGCACGTACGGTTCTTAGAGGGGGAAATTTCAGTAATGAAACGACCTATCTCAACAGACCCTATGCAGCTTTACTGTTTCTAGTTATTTGGTATGATATAAGCAGTTTTAGTGTATAAGGTAGTTGGTAAGATATAATTGAAACACCTTTACTTGGTTTATCATATTGTATCACCTTATCCAAAAAAGGCTGGAACATTTGCTAGGTGGCAGTTTATGCGGGGCACAGATCCCATAAATAGTACCTGGGTATATCCAAATTTTGTAAAGTTGCTAAATGCAATCAAACATGCCTAGGTTTTGCCTACATGTTTTTTTATTTTTACTTTGCTATTGGTTAATAGATAGAATAAAGAAGTGTTTATTATTATGTCTAATTAATTAACTGATTCAGTTATTATTCTATTTAAAGTGGAGCTTTTTTTTTTAGCTAAGTAAGATTTTACCTATCATAAATGTAGTTGTAATTAAAGTATTAATGAGATAAATAAGATTAAAAAAATAATATGGATAATTAAATCTAGATAAGGAAATGAGACATATTTATTTAAAATGAGATATGAGAAAAACAATATACAGAAGTTTTTAGCTATTTCATCTTTTAATTACTATTTACTGTAATGCTTTTTGTTATTAATTGATCTATTTGTCATGTAGTACACTATCTATGTTTAAATAGTTAATTAAATGATAATTTTTATTACCTATCAAGTTTAATGGCTTAATCTTGCTTTACTGATTGACTTACCGGTCTTTCAGTCGCGTAAGCGGGGCATATGATCACAAGACGCTTAAAGAAAAGGTCTTGGATTTTCGAAAAAGTTACGCTAGGGATTAAATGTTAGTCCTCCAATGTATAAAACTATTGGTAAATATATGGGTAAAATTCAAGAAAAACTTTTATCAACTATACACATAAAAGTGTATTTGAAGCGACACTCTCTTAAGCATTTCTAGACAGATAAGTGAGAACGTTCAACGACTAGAAGGTGAGTATTGCTAACAATAATCCTTTTATTAACGCCCAACATTAACAATAAAACTCTCTAATCTAATAATTAGATTTCTCTTAGTTTTTAGAGATCTCTGTATAATTATTAATTTTACATGTAAAATTAATGAAAAAGACTTAACTCTGTGTTTAAAAGTTAAGCATAGAACATAATCATAAAAGTTCTTACAAACATAGAACAAATAAATATATCTAATGTTAAATATTTCCAAACTAATACATAAGCCAAACTTTATTAAACATTTAAGGTTGGGTAATAAAGTAGCCCAAACTAGGCATTACCCTCCTGCTAATAAGGAATGATTTAATAGTATTTATGCATATAATAAAAACACTATTAAATTACTACCTGTAGCCGATAAGGTAACACTTAAAGTTCTCCAAAGTTATTTCAATTTATACAGCCCTAGTTTGAATAGGAAAACTAGATTACCTCGTATAAGAAAAAGACTTCTAAGATTATCAACTAATAGAATACTTATTAGTAGACCAGAATTCAAACATACTAGTAAAAAAGTAGTAATTAGTGTTTATGTTTGTAATATACAAAAATTATACTATCTTAGAAAACTTGTAATGAGATTACATGGAGTTCGATATTTAGATACAGAAATAATAAATAACACAAAAAAAAAATGCTTAAAAGCTGTGTCTAAAGTATATAAACAAAAAAAAAAATTGCTTAAAACACTGCCTAAAAGAAATCATATAATAAAAAACTACGAATCGAAGTATTTAAAAAGTTTTTTCTCTAAGTGTTTAAAAAAAGAAATAACTTTATTATACTACAGACAAATTATATCATTTAACAAATTTAAATTCGAAAAAACTTATCTTCTACCTTTAACTGCATATATTAAAAATATATACAAAAAAGAGATAGAATTTAATTTAGTTAACTTAAAGCATTTATATTTGAATAGCTATATTTTTTCACAAGCTTTAGTTACAAAGATAAGAAATAGGAAAAACAGACTTTTAAGTGTACTAAGGGCTTGTTTAATAATGTTCCCTTTAGCTACTATTGATAACTTAACTATCTTTAACGATATGTATAATAGAAAAAAAAAGTTACAGAACTCGAAAGTTAATTATCTAAGATTTGGAAACCAGATAAAAGCTCATGACATAAATGTAATAAAAAAAGAAGTTTCTATTTCTAAAGAAAAAAAAGATATAAAAGATAAAAAAAATTCTTTTATAACTGTTATGCAGAATAATCAAGTAGAAACTAGTAATACAACAGATAGTGTTTTGGCTTCTATTAAAAATAAGTCTATTACGGGTATAAGAATAGAAGCATCAGGTAGATTAACCAGGCGTTATGTTGCTGCAAAATCCATTCATAAACTTAGATATAAAGGTAGCTTAAAAAATCTGGATTCTTCTTACAAAGGCTTATCATGTGTACTATTCAGAGGTCATGCCAAATATAATGTACAGTATACAAAATTAAAATCTAAACTTCGTATTGGATCATTTGGTTTAAAAGGATGAGTAAGTAGTAATTAAAGGGTAATTAATCACTTATAAGTAAATATAAAATAAACGGATTTAATCTTTTTCACTAGTGTCTAGATACGCTGCGGTAGCATATGTTCTCATATTTTAGAGTTCTATGAGAGAGAGATAATGTTTTTAGAGAGCTTTATGAGAAACAGATAAAATTAATGTATCGCGTTGCAAGTATTAGAGAGAAAAAAAAAATGAAGAAATAGTCTGAACCACTTTGTGAGAAGTGGAAATAATGGATAAAGAGCCATTATGATAACAAAAATTGAACAGGCTAATTGCGCCAGAGAGCTCAAATTGAGTGCGCAGTTTGGCACCTCGATGTCGGCTTAGCTTATCCACATGAATGCAAGAGTCATGCAGGGTGCGACTGTTCGTCGATTAAAAAGCTACACGAGCTGGGTTAAATACGTCGTGAGACAGTATGGTTTCTATCTTCTAGAGGCACTTAGAATAAAATAAGGATAGCCCCCTAGTACGAAAGGATCTGGGTATGTTAATCTATGGTTTACCTGTTGTTTGTGTACCTATATTAAAGTAATATAACTTAGACGTTGTCTCTATGATTTATAGTGGGGTTTACTTATCACCATAGTAATGCTTAACACAGGCACGGCAGGAAAGCTATGTTAATTAAAGATAAGAGCTGAATGAATATAGGCATGAAACTTACCTTAAGATATTCTTATAAACACGTAGTTTAACACTACGATTTTAAATAACATTTATAAAATATAATTATGAAAAACAAACTTATTTAATTAATAGGCTTAAGTTGAAGGAGTTGTGAGATTCTTAGGCATTAAGTACTAATTTTTCAATTTACTGTATAATACCCTTATCATTACACCATAATTATAAAGATAGGCCTAGTTAGCATAAAAGCAATGCAGCCGTTTTGTAATCGGCAGAAGTAAGTGCGATACTTGCACCGGGCTTGCTTTTTATTTTTTTCTATAAAAAATAAAAACAAAAAGAAAAAGAAAAAGAAAAATAAAAATAAAAATAAAAATAAAAATAATAATGAAAATAAAAATAATAATAAAAATAATAATAAAAATATAAATAAAAACAACAAAATAAAAATATAAAAATTTTATAATAGAATTAATATTAAATTTAAAAATATAAATGAAATTAATTAAAAAAAAAAATTAAAATATATTTAAGATTAAATAAAAAAACTTTAAATTAATATTAAAAATAAAAATATAAATAAAATTAAATTAAAAAAATTTTAAAATAGAATTAATATTAAATAAATAAAAATTAAATTACAAAATTTAAAATAAAAAAAAATTATATATTAAAAAATTTAAATTAAAAATTTTAAATTAAAATTATTAAAAATAAAAATTAAAATTAAATTACAAAATTTAAAATAGAATTAATATTAAATAAAAAAAAAATTAAATTAAAAAATTTAAATTAAATAATTTAAATTAAAATTAATATTAAAAATAAAAATTAAATTACAAAATTTAAAATAAAATATAAAAAAAAAAGTATAAATATAAATAAATAAGATAGCCTAAACATTAAGTTGTCTATAAGGCCCAGTGGTCTAGTGGTTAAGACGTAATACTTTCAATATTAACATCGGGGATTCGAATTCCCCCTGGGTCATTAGATATTTAATTCTAATAAATGCGGGTTGATGTAATAGTAACATAATTGGCTCATGACCAATATATAAAGGTGCAAATCCTTTGCCCGCACTATAATTATTTAAACAAAAAGGCTATAGCTTAAATGGTAAAGCTAGCTGCTCATGACAGTTGAGATGAGTGTTCAAATCATTCTGGCCTTATATCTGGCTAATCTGCACTAGGCATAATACAAAGGCGTCAGTGTAAGAACTTGTTATAAAAATATAGAGTATTTTGCTTTCTCCTGCAAGATACAGACCGCTCTGAATCTCGACTAAATATAAACCGCTTTGAGCCTCTACAAAATACAGATCGCGTTGAGTCTCTACAAGATACAAACCGCCTTGAGGCTGAAAAGGCTACAAAGCGCCTTGAGCTCGATCCAGATGCAACACACTGTGTGAAGAGTAAACAACGAGCTCATGGCGGAACACATAAGCTACAAACCGCTTTGAGTATACACAAGGTTCCTGATCTTGCACGCTTTCTGGAGACTACACAGTGCGCGGCCTTGACCATGCTGCACCATCCGAGGCCATCATGCTGCACAGTACGTGGACTGGACCATGCTGCACAGTTCGCGGATTGGATCATGCTGCACAGTTCGCGGGTTGAACCATGCTGCACAGTTCGCGGCCTAAACCATGCCAAAGATACGCACTCTCTGAGAAATAGCCGACAAGTTTCAACCCGGCTTAACAAGCAACACACTGTCTGGAGAAGACTCCATTTGCAACTCCCGGATATAGAAAGAGAAGGCATACCCTTGTATAAAAAGAAAAAACGCCTTTTGCGACTCCCGGATATAGATAGAGAAGGCATACCCCTGTATAAAAAGAAAAAACGCCTTTTGCGACTCCCGGGTATCAAAGGCAAGCACAAGACTCCATTTGGGACTCACGGGTATCAAAGGCAAACACAAGACTTCATTTGCTACTTCTGGATTTCAAAGGAGAAAACATCCGGATATCGAAAAAAAAACACAGTAGCTGAATCCGTAAGTGGAGGGACAGCAAGTGAATGTGAACAGGATAACACAGCCTTCACGACATCAGGGTATGGAAGGAGAAGACCCAATTTGCGACTCCCGGATATAGAAAGAGAAGGCTGATCCATGTATCAAAGCAAAACACTCGACAAGGACGAGCTGCAAATCGCCTATAGCCTTGACAAGATACACACGGCACGGGTTTCGGCCGTGGCAAGATACACGGATTTCGGTTTTCACAAGATACGGAATTCGGCCTCACTGTATGGAGAAGACTTCCTTTGCCACTTCCGGATATTGAAAGAGAAGGCAAAGGAGAAAAATTCTGGGTTTCTGAGGAAAAAACTACATCTCCGGCTATCGAAGGAGAAAACTCTCGGATATCGAAAGTGAACATAGGCCCATGTATAGAAGGAAAAGGCAAACATCTGCCACTACTTATTTTCGGTATCAATATGGTTGAGCCTACCTTATTAACGGTGGTCGGTATGAATATGGAAGAACCAACCATTTTGAGTATGAATAAGGACAAACCGATTGTGTTAAGGGTTTTAGGTTTCAATATGAACGAAGCCACTATCTTAAGCTAAGTGTTAAACACACTAAAAAAAAAAGTAGAACTAACATTAAAAAAGGAGTTATAACTTAACTAATAAAACTTAAATGACGAAATAAGCTACATATAACATGGATTAAAGTTAAATTTTTTATGCCCATGTTTCTGATATGTGTCTTGTGTAAATACATGACACATCTCGGTCCGAGTGCTGGAATTGGTAGACAGCGCTAAGTTAAGTTTAGCTGATTTCAAATCGTAAACGTTCAAGTCGTTTCTCGGATAAAAATGTTAAATACTTTTATTAATTTATTACTATACTCTTATGCCGTCAATTTAAGACGTGACAAATAATTTTTTCATACGCAATTTGCCAATATCTCTATTCGCCACATATTTAATAATTCTCATAAACCCGACACATGTAATCTTTATCCTGATTTTTGCAGAAATTCTACACATATTAGCAACAATAATTAAATATATAAAAAGAAAAAAAACACAAAGTGCAACCACAAGTTATGCCTGCTGTTACTTATTCTAATGCAGATATTTATAAACTTGATATATTAAAAGATAATAGTAATAAAACAGGTATATACAAATGAACTAATAAATTAACGGGAAATTTTTAGATCGGCTCTAAATTTAAAAAAGAGATTTATAAATTACCATAACATTACTTATTTAGAAACTAAAGGTAATAACAGCATTATTTATAAATCATTACTAAAACATGGTTATTATAATTTTAAATTGGATATTATTGAATATTGCAGTCCTTAAGATCTTATAGAGAACAATACTATTTACAAAACCTGAATATAACATATTAAAAACAGTAGGTTCTCTATTAGGATTTAAACATAGTGAAGCTGCTATTGAGATTAAACGTAACGCTAAATTAGGAAAAAAAAAATTACAAATTAGAAAATTGCAAATAGAAAAAGGTAATACTGAACCACAAAGTGTTTTTGTGATAAACTATATAACAGGAGAGAGCAAGGAATTCTCTTATAGAATAAAAGTCGCAATATACGTTAAAAAGCATCTTTCATATATAAGCAAATGTATCATAAACGATAATATATATAGAGGAAATAATTAATTAATTAAACCTATAAATAAAGAATTTATTTGGAAAAGGATAGATATCGTAACGTTCAAGTCGTTTTTGGGACAAAAATTTGTCTCTTTTTTATCTTAGAAAGATAAAAATGGATAAAAGTTTTTATATTATAACTAAGGGGATATAGTTTAATTGGTAAAACGTCGATTTTGCATATCGTTATTTCAGGATCGAGTCCTGATATCTCCAAAATAAATAAGGTTTAGTTTTTTAAGCTCGAGAAGCTCAACTTGGTAGAGCGGAACTCTGAAGATGTTTAGGCTATAAGTTCAAATCTTATCTCGAGCATAGGTTTATACCTTATATTATTACTATTATTAAATGCTTCCTCTCTATCAATAGAAGGAATGAAAATTTACTAGTTAGCAACTAGCAACCACTCGCCTGGCTATAACTCTTTTAGAGGTATACCACCTCTTATAGAATTTTTTGCCAAGCAAGTGGCATTATCTGCTGCATACACTAAGAATAGTAGTATCCTACTGAATATAATATAGTTTTTAAAAATGTTACCTGGAAGTGTTGCTAATCTATATCCTAATACTAATCCTTTACCTCCCTCTGATGCAACCTATGTACATGGACCAGTACTTATGTAAACAGTAGCAGGATTTAAGCATGATGTTTCACTCGGTTTTCATACTAACGGGCAATCTATTTAGGTTGTTGGTAGAATGATTTCTGATCATTTTCTATTTTTACGTTCTAATAATTTAACTTCTAGTAAAACATATTTCAATCAGTATATGGAAGATTGATAGCATGATTGATCTTTTGCTAATAATCGTTCGTTTCATGATAAAGTTTTTGCAGGTATGGCTTACAACGAAGCCCGCCACTAAAACATGCCTAACACTAAAGCTATACGTAATGAATTAAGTAATTTACCTTAAAGTTAGTGCTACATTTTATTTTTTTCTCTAAAAAATAGATATGTTGGAATTGGTAGACAATTTCCATTTAGGATGGAATGGCTTCAGCCGTACAAGTTCGAGTCTTGTTATCTATACATAGAGAACTTAAAATGGATTAAATTAAACAAACAGGGCTTCATATCCAACAATTATAAAAATATATTGAGTAATAATGCAGGTATATATGCATATTGGTTAATTTCTGATAACACTAAAATTTACATAGGTTCAGCTCAAAATCTTTCGCAGCGCTTTAGACAGCATAGATATAGATACTCTATATACAAAGGAAACAACAGCAAATTTTACAACATGGTAAATAAATATGGCTGGAATAATATTGAGTATACCATACTAGAAATATTAAAAAGCATAAGCAATGCTAAAATATTTTAATGGAAAAACAACAACGGTATCTGGATAAATATTTTTCTTCTTTAAATATTAATAAAAAGGCGGAATCTACGGCAGGCTATAAACACTTAGACATCCTTAAATTAAAATTTGGTGAGATGTACAGGGGTAAACCCTATAGAAGACTATACAAAACAAATATAAAATGTTTAGTGAGTGACGAAACTAAAAATAAATTAAGATTAAGATCAAGAGGTGCTCCTGTTTTAGTTTACGATAAAAATCTAAATTTAGTAAAATCATCTAAAACTATAAAAAAACTGGAGTATTTGTGGGATCGTTGCCTAGTAGCGTTAGTAAATATATATAAACAAGGGTACTATATGAAATAATAAATATTATTTTAAATATAAATAATGTATTAAGTATTAATCATGTTATATATAATAATTTTTTTTTGTTTGTTTCAATTTCAAACGTGTTATAAATGTTATGACAATTATCGTGGGATAATAAATTATTAATATGTAATTTATTCAATGCTTATTATTTTTTTAGAAGAAATCTAATAGATGCTAAAAATAATAAATAAATATGTTGTAGACTAATTGGTAAGTCATAAATTTTTGGTATTTATCATTGAGTGTTCGAATCACTCCAACATAAGCGGTTAGCCCTTGCAAAGCAAGGCAAAGCAATACAAGGTATAAATTGTTAGGATACCATAAGTTTTACTCTTATAAAAATGTTAAGCAAATTAAATATATTATTACTAGCATTTAATACCGTGTTCTTTTTTGCAAAGCAGAGCATAAGACGAAACAAATCATTATTTAAATAAGTTACAATTTGCACCTTTCTCTAAATAAGATCGTAACAATATAGGTGCTTATCATGTTGGCCTTTGCGATGCATTCAATACCGATAACCCTGTGCCCCTTGTTGACGCCAGCATCGAGCAGATTATAGCGGTTGTTCCTTGCAGCGAAAAAAAGATAACATTTGTTCCACGTATGATTTATAATAATGCTGATACTATGAAGCTTTAAAAAACAACAAAGGAAAAGTAGGCATTTCTCGTTGAATTCATGCAGACTCAGGCAAATCCTATCTTGGTTGATCTTAAAGAAAGGATAGCCAAATAATTTAGCGTAAACATCATGCTAAAGGAGCTTGAGTATAGCGAGAGTTTAATTTAGAGAGCCCTGTTAAAGTACGGTTATTCCGCCTTTCGTTTAGACATCATTGACTACTGTTATATCTCCATTTTAACAGAACGGGTACAGTACTATTTAGATAATTTGAATCACGAATACAATATACTTCCGTTTGCTTATACTACGTTAGCTAACAAGCATAGACCAGAGACATTAGAAAAAATTAGGAGATCTCGTTTAGAGTTTAGAGAAAAATGTGTCTGGAGTAAATCATCCCTTCTATGGTAAAAGGCAGAGCGCTGGGGCTAAAGAGAAATTGAAAGAATTTAAATATAACAGAATGTACACACCCCATATGAAAGGTTCCGGTAAAGAGAGAAAGATAATAGACCTAGATACTGGTAATAAACCGTATACGGGTCTAGACGTTTTACTGCTGAATCAATAGGTGTATGTGATTTTACTATACATAAAAGCGATAAATATTTGAAAAATACAGGTGTTAATGAACCAATAAAACCTAAAAAAATGGGTGGCTTATATTTATTTGTTATAAAAAGAAAAAAAGGAGTAAAACAAGATTAAAATATCCCATTCAGTTAATGGAGAAAAGCGTAGTAAGAAAAAAAAAATAAAAGGTGGTTATAGTTCAATGGTAGAACAACTGTATGTGGAACAGTCCGTTCCCTGTTCGAGTCAGGGTATCCACCCTAGTGTTTAAGATTTTACACGAAGTTTTGTCTGTTTATTCTTTTTTTTTCATAGATTCTTTAGACAAATCTGTAATATATTAAATAAAACTAAAGCAAAGCCCGAGTAGTTCAACAGGTTAGAACGTTAATTTCATGCATTAAGAATGAGAATTCGAGTTTCTCCTCTGGCTTGATCGTGATTAAAAACACTTTATACATTAAAAAAGCATGAGTGTTACATATTTTCAGGTAAATCCTACTCCTTGTGTAGGCTAGGTACTAATCCATATTTTAGTCTAATTGTTAATTGTTATATTGGAGATTCTGTAAAACCTTATTTTTAGGTTAGATTCGTTAAAGCCAAATAAGATAATATTTACTGTTATGGTTATTAATTAAAAATATAAGAAATTTAATTAATATAAAAGGGGGGGGGTAAACAATTTCTTAAAAAAAAGAGTGTTCACTTTGCTGTTATTAATAATAAGTGCTAAATTATATATATCTAGTAGATACATAGTATATATTTTTTATTTTTAATAAGCTAGAAATTACTTATATCTAAAAGTAATGGTAGAACAAAATTAGATAGGTTTTTACAATTTATAGAAAAATTTTTACATATCTTGTGTAAATATTGTGTCTTTTCTTAGATAACATATTAGCCAAATAAAAAGTTATTTAATTTAAACTCTAAGCGAGTTACTGTCTCGGGATCTCTCGAGGTTAACTATAACTAAAAAAAAAGTGTTGTTTTATTATATAGTTTTACTACTTTCGTCTAATGCCGTCTCTATTAGACGAGATAAATCAATTCTATATTGTAGAGTAGCTATAGTAATGTTAATATATGCATTTATAAATGCATCTAACTTAAACGTAGCGTTTTCATATAAGGGAATAGGCTTGTATGGAGGATTATATACAGCTACAAATATAACACAAACATTTCATATGTTTATAATTGCTATTTGTGTTATAATTTTGCAATTAACTGCTTTTTACCCTAGGAAGTTATGACTTCATGACATCTGATCATCTACCATTTTCTGACCTATGAGGAGTGTGTTTACTTATAATAATACTAATGTAATTAACAAAATGGGTGAACAATTTAGAATAATAGAGTATCCCCTTATTTTATTATTTATAATAACAGGCTCTATATTATTAGTATCTAGCAGCGACTTAGTATCAATTTTTTTATCTATAGAATTACAAAGTTATGGCCTCTACTTACTTTCTACAATATATAGAAACTCTGAATTGTCTACTTCTGCTGGCCTTACATATTTTTTATTAGGAGGTTTGTCTTCTTGTTTCATTCTTTTATCTACAAGTTTAATATATGCAAACTCTGGTTTAACAAACATGGATGGTATATATGTTTTAACTAGTTTGCCTAGTAGCACACAAGATAAAAGTGCCTTAATAGGCTTAAAACCTTTTTATTTAAATATGTCACTTCTTATAATGTCAGTTGGTTTTTTATTTAAGGTGTCATCTGTTCCTTTCCACTTTTGAAGTCCAGATGTATATGATGCTATACCTACAATAGTTACAACTTTTGTGGCAATAGTAGCAAAAATATCTATTTTAGTTTTTTTTTTGGAACTGGTACACTATACTAATAACTCATATTTCCCGCTTAATTTTAGTTGAAGATCTAGTTTATTACTAAGTTCTCTATTATCTCTTATAATAGGAAGCGTACTAGGTTTAACGCAATTAAGAATAAAAAGGCTTTTCGCATATAGTACAATATCACATCTTGGATTTATATTATTAGCTTTAGCTGTTAATAGTATAGAATCCATACAAGCTTTTATTTTTTACTTGATGCAATACAGTGTTTCAAATTTAAATGCTTTTCTTATAGTTATTAGCATTGGTTACTCGTTATACCCTTACATATATAGTAGTGTATCTCAACAACAGGATAAAAACTTGTTAGACAAAAACTATTCACCTATACAGCTTATTAGTGAAATTAAAGGTTATTATTATCTAAATTCTTATCTAGCTTTATGTTTAAGTGTAACACTTTTTTCTCTTGTAGGTATACCACCTCTTATGGGGTTTTTCGCCAAACAAATGGTATTATCCTCCGCATTGGATAGTGGTTATGTTTTTATTACACTTGTTGCTATATTAACTAGCGTAATTAGCGCTGTTTATTATTTGGGTGTTATAAAACAAATATTTTTTGATGAAAATGAATATATCTTAAGTAGAAATGTAACAGAGCTATCATACACTTGTAAAGTTAAATCTTTATTTCTAGTTAGAAGTTATCTATTTCCAATGTGTATAGATGACACGAATATGAACACCTCCTATCTCAACATCTTCACCTCCTATCTCAACATCTTCACCCTCTATGAAGATATGTATGATGACAAGTTCACGATACATAATGTAGTACTATCAAACTACTTAACTATAACTATATCTATTTTAACTTTGTTATTAGTGCTGTTTGTATTTACTCCTCAAGAAATTCTAAGTATGGCCAACATATTAGCATTAATATTATTTAATAGTTAAATGTCTAGTACTATCTTTTTTTTTATATTTGTACCTATTTTAGCATTTGTATTATTGTTAATTAATTTCTTATTTGCTCCACACAACCCATATCAAGAAAAAAAGAGTGTATTTGAATGTGGTTTTCATTCCTTCTTGGGGCAGAATAGAACACAATTCAGTATTTCTTTTTTTATATTTGCCCTTTTGTTTCTTTTATTTGATTTAGAGATTCTTTTAGTATATCCTTATATAGTTAGTGCCTATACTAACGCAGTGTATGGTTTGTTTATAATGTTAATGTTTTTTATTGCTTTAACGATTGGTTTAGGTTTCGAGTTGGGTAAGAAAGCGCTTAACATAGATAGTAGACAAAATAATGGCTCAAATTTTAACAGTGTGATTAGGAGTTCAAGTAAAAAAGTAAACACCCGTCCATTTATTCCCTTTTCACTAAATCTTAGAAAATTAATAATATATACTAGTAATAATATTCGTAAATATTTTAAATTTGCTCACATAGAAAAAAAAAAAATATTCTAAACAGGGTAAAGATTTTTTGGCGTAACAGATATAGAATTCTATCTTATATTAATAAAAAGAATATTAAAAACTTATCTCTAAATTTTATTAATAAGATAAGGCGTGATAAAGCCTTAATTATATCCACTTTAGCTATAAGTGTATTACATGGTATTATACCAAAACGTATGGTTATAGATTTAGCTTTAGAATATTCTAATCTCTTAGCTTTATATTTTGGTTTTGTATATAGCACGATACACTTTTACAAAATGTGTTATAAGGGTTTTCATGTTTTTTCTTTAAAATCATTTAGTCTTAGGACAATTTTAGGTTATATTATTTTCAAACTAGTAGTGTGTTTTAAAGGTGCACAGTTATTATTGGGATTAATATGCGGCCTATTTATTTGTCCTAATTATATAGTGCAAATATTTAGCTATATTCTGGACAATTATCTTGGCAAACATAAATGTATAAAACCCTTTTATGTTAATCCTGCTGAAGTTGGAGATGTACATGAACCTAGACATGTAGAATTACTTTCTTCTTTTAGAAATGATGATGGTTCTGTACCTGATGAATATTTGGGGGTACACGAAGGGTTAACGGCCTACCCTTATTTCACAGATTCTAATAATTATCCTTATTGTGTGGATGACCAAGCAGCAAGGTCAGATAGGTTTAATATAGAAGCTGAAAATAAAGGTTATGGTTATTTAGGTGGTAGAATAGAAGGTAACGCAGATTTTAGCACCTTCGAAACTATACACAAAAACTGATCCTTTTATAGACGATAATAATATGATTAAATCTAGCACACCTTATTGAAAATCTATGAGGGATATATATCTACCATATACGGGAAACCAACCCTGATACAGCCCGGTGGATGCGTATGATGCATACTCAGGATATTGAATCGTTAAGAGGTCATTCTGCTGCTGCTCCTTATATCCAACATGTACCCATTACAGGTAATCAAGCGCCCCACGAAACAGGCATAATAGTGCATGTTGTACCCAAAGATAGTTGTTATCATAGTTTATCTAAAGAGGAATTTACAAAGGCTAAATATGCCTGTAGATTTTTTATAAGAGTACATCAAAAATATGTAGAAAGTGCTCAGGTGGATATGTCAGACGATTTTTACACTCCTCGCGAACGTAAGGCCCCTTTAGCTAGAAATGTTCATGAGTATTATGCCTTAAAACATCATTACCATCTTTTAAGTATAGATCACATGATGATAAATATGGTTCCTCATAATTTTTATAACCGTTAAATGTATAGTACAATCTTATTTTTTCTTTTTGTACCTATTTTTGCATTTCTACTGTGGTTAATTAATTTCTTATTTGCTCCACACAACCCATATAAAAAAAAAAGAGTGTATTTGAATGTGGTTTTAATTCCTTGTTAGGGCAAAAAATAACACAATTCAGTATTTCTTTTTTCATATTCGCCCTATTGTTTCTTTTATTTCATCTAAAGATTCTTTTAGTGTATCCATATATAGTATGTGCCTATACTAACGCAGTGTATGGTTTGTTTATAATGTTAATGTTTTTTATTGCTTTAACGATTGGTTTAGGCTTCGAGTTGGGTAAAAAAAGCGCCTAACATATATAGTAGACAAAATTTTTGCTCAAATAATCAGGTCAAAATGGGTAGAAATTAGGTAGGAAATCAGTCTCCTTCTATGTTAATTTACTTGGGGTTAACAGATTTTCTAGTTAAATTAAAAAGATCTAGTAGCCGTTATTTCAGCAAATATTATAACCTACATGAAATTGATTTAAAGGTAAAAAGAGAACAATATCTAAAAAGATTATGGCCTGACAAATATTTAATTCTGTCCTCTGTTAATAAAAAAATTTTTTATTGAATGTAAGTGCGTTTATAACTGCTCCTATGTTACATACGAATAAATAATGGATTATGGAATGCAATATACTAAAAAAAAAATAAAAAAAGTGTAGCTTAATGGTAAGGCGGGAAACTCCAAACTTCTAAATACCAGTTCGATCCTGGTCACTTTTGACTCATATGAGTCCTAGATCTCTCTCGAATTCGCTACTTTAGATAAGTCATAATACAAACTAAACAATACAGAAATTAGACATAATAGGCTCTATCAGCAGAAGTGAAGGAAAAGCGGAGCTTTACAAGATTTTGATACCTCACAAGATATGAAACAAGAAAGCTCTAATAAGGACTTCATATTCTACTTCCGCACTTTTTTTTATAAAAAAACCGAAAGATAACGGTTTTATATAAAAAATATCTCAGGAGATATTAAAACAAAGAGCTAAGATAAATAATTTAATATCGGCTTCCACATCATTGTTAAATATTACGGCTGATATCTTTCCTCAATAAAGGTTAACTTTGGGCTGAGATATAAACCATAAACTTACTGAAAAGAGGTATAATGGAAGCCCAATTCTTATTAGCTCAATGGTAGAGCAGAATACTTCTAATATTTGGATTTAGGTTCGAATCCTAAATAAGAATAATATGTCTAGCTTATCTTAAAACTACCTATTTTTATATTTAATTACTGTGTGGTTTTCTATTAATCACCTCTATGATAATACTTTTATACAAAAAAAAAGCCTAACATCTTTTATTTTCTTAAAAAAAAAATAAATAAAAAAAAAATAAGTTTATAGAGGATTAAATATAACAATTTAATATGGTTTAACTTAAAATATAAGCCTTATGTATTATGGAAGTGTTAATAGCCAAGGGTGCTTAGATAAAGGAGTTACTTGGTTATTGCTAGTTTTCCAAAACTAGGATAGATGTGATTATTCATGTTAAAAGAATACACTTGTGGGATTAATTAGTTATTAATTTTACATGTAAAATAAAATCATAAAGGAAAATTGCTTTAAACGATCTCTCTAAATGTGTTTACGGAAAAAAGATAATCATATAAAATAAGTAGGCACTTTTATAATATTTTTAATAGTTAAAAAAGTTGTTATAGTCATACCTGATTTTAACAAAAACAGTATATCTACTATCACTAGCAATTTTAGACGAAGCCTTATCATGAAACCCCTTAACCCGAATTTCATACATACTAAGAAATAAAAGATCAGGTTTAGATCTAGAAACAATATATTCGTTAAGAATAATATTTTCAAAAGGAAAACATTTAGTAGTATCGGAAAGAGAACAAGATGGAGAAAAATCATCGAGTGAGAGGTTGTGTGAATTATAAAAAAATGTTATATATCTAAAATAATTCGGATGGCTAAAAAAAGGTACAAGCATTTTCTAGAGAGAAAAGATTCTTTTTAACTGTAAATGTACAATTAATAAAGTTAATTTGTTTGTTAATAATAAAAAATAAATAAAAAAAAAAAGTAGCATATAAGCGGTAAAAAATCTAACAGGAATTAAATAAAATATTATTATAAATATTATAAAAAAAAAATAAGCTAGATTAAAAAAATAAAATAAAAAAATTAATAAAATAAAAATAATTAATATTAATAATAATATTTAATAAAAAAAATAATAAATAAAAAAAAAAACCGGTTTAGACTTTTCCTTTATTAAAAATCTTATCTTTAATTATCTACTATGTGTAGTTTCATATTTGTAGATTAGTTAGATAATTCACTTATTTAAATTGTGTAGTATTTATCTAGTGTACTATAACAATTAACTTACATCACTTTAATTGATGTATTTAACTAATATTATTTTTTTTTTGTCGTAAACAATAAAAAAAAAACATAACATAACTAGTATTGTATATTTTTTTTTTTATATTATGATTAATAGAGTTAGTGATACGTCTTATAGCGATATGGTTTGTACTAAAGAGGGATTGACTAGAAGAGATGTTTTTGAAGAGGTAAAAAATTCATTTATCCATAAAACTTCTAATTATATTCTTTCTTGTAAGTTTATTGATCATGCTTTTACTAAAAATATTGAAAAGTTACATTTTAATGTTCTTGCTAATAAATTGAGTATTATTAATAGGGTAGATGGTAAATTGGACAAATATAGTATTGATTTCTCTAAAAAAGAAATACATTTTTTTTATTCTGAGATTCATGGTAAGGAATTACCTATTTATTGAAATCTTTACTATGTAGATGCGTTTTATTCTATTTTGGGTGATGTTTTATACAATGGGGTGTTAAATAGATTATTTAAGGATAATACTCTTATGTTGAATCTAGAGGAAAAAGATTTATTGAAAGATTTTATTCGTGATTTTCTGTTGGATTCTAATGTGAGTGTTAAAATATTAATAAGTAATGAGTTTGGTATTACATACCTTGATGTAGATGATCAGCTAGCTTATCTACGTGATCCTTTTTCTGTATTTAAAGCTGACCTGGATGATCGAAATACTTTAACAGGGATTTTTAATAGATTAGAAGTTCATGGTGTTATGAATCCGTCTGACGAGAGTTACAATAACTTTATATACAGGCTGTATGATTGTGATCTCTTTAAACATGGGGATTATACAAATATGACACAGATGCCTGTACAATTTTTTGGTGATAATTCTTTTGTTTGGGTTAAACAGTTGTATGTTGATGCTAATTATCTAAATGATTTAGATAAAAATGATTATGATGCATTGGGTATTAATAGAGTTTATTCTGATTTACATATTGATTTAAGTAATAATTTTGTTCTCAGTACTTATGATAATGAAAATATGTTTATGGTGGATAGAAAAACTGAATTTAATACTAGTTTATCAGATTTAGATGAAATATCTAGATTAGATGATATAGTTAGTGTTGATTCTGATGGATTACCTAATATTGGAATTAGTCAAGTAGGTGTTCATAACGAACAATCATCTAATATTGCTGTTAGAAATTCTGTTTTAGATAGTGGAGAAATGACGGATATATCAGCTGTATTAAGTAATAATGATTCAATGAATTCTAGCATTATAAATAGAAATAATTCACTTACTACTGATATTACTGATATTACTGATGTATAAATTTAGTGATTATGTCTTTTATATTTATTATTTTTTTTATCAGATTTTACAAAAATTTGTATTGTATATTATTTATAAATTGTAATAAAATGTTCGTAATTGTGAAAAAAAAATTTTTTGTTTTATTTAATAGTTTCAAATTAGGTTTTTGCATATTTGCACAAAATTATCGTAGCGATGATTTTTATAGAAAAGTTATATATAGCTTATATAAATCTAAGGGAAAGATCTATATTGATGATGATAAATTAAATATGTTGTGAAAAAATATTATTGTTTTTGAAAATAAGGATTCATTTCATTTTATCTTAAGACACTTTTTAAGTTTTTTTGAAAAAAGTATTGTGTTAAAAATATTTAAAATAATAGGAATTTCTTGTATTATTTTAGGTATTACTTTTTCCGCTGAAAATGTTGATTGTAAATATTTAGATTTAATTAGGTGTTTTGGGTTTTTATACACTATATATAATTTTATATCTTGACTTTTTAAGGTGATAATTATGTTTAGTAGATTGTTTTCTTTATTTAACAATGATTTCAAGTTATGGTCTGTGTTAGACTCTAAAACCGAGAAGATATTTTTTGTGTTAGGTATTTTAACGCATTTGTTATTGGATTTAGTGTTTATATTAGCATCTTTACTATTGCAATGTTTAATAGTTGATTTATATTTTAATAATATGTTTGGAAATAAGTTTTTTAATATAGAAAGGGTTATTTCTGAATCAATGAAAGATTCTAATGGTCAGAAAGACGGTTTTAAAAGTTTATTTGATAAGGTGTTAGTTATGTTTGCTGTTTTTTGATTTTTTAAAAGTATAGGATTTTAATGTAGTGTTATACGAAATTTGTAAAATTAGTATAATAAAAATTAAATAATATCTACATCAGGCGAACCTTATTTAAGCTCCATACAATAGGTAGACTGTATTGTACGTAATTTATAAAGTAACAATAAATTCAAAAAAGCTAAGGCACCCCATATACCCAGTAAGTGATGCGAAACTATATCTCCAATAACCACAGCGATATATTTTTATCTGCCAAAGAAATATAGCGTATAAAATAAATAAATAAAATAAATAAAATAAAAAAACGGTAATATAACGCAGTAAAATAAATAAAATAAAAATAAAAAAAAAATCAAAAAAGTGAGCCATACCTCCAATAAATCTAAAAAAAATATTGTTAGAAGAACAAAATTACCCAAATTTCTGATAAAATAAGCCGTATTCTAGCATCAACTAATTTTATAAGTATTAAACCAAAAAACTCGAAAAGAAAATTTTACTCCGTAGCTGGGAGACTTAAATGTTTGTATTTATTGTTTATTTATATATAAACTAGTTAATTTTTTCTTTTTTCAACTCACATAATAATAGTTAAAGATATAAAAGCTAATAGTTTTTTATTAACTACGTAAAAAAACACAATAGATAGTAGATAGTGTAATTTTAGCGCGTTTATTTAAATTATATTACTATTTTTTATATAAGGCACATACCTAACGTTAATTAAAATTAACTTTTTATAATATAGTTTTTCTTATTAGTATGTGAGTTAGAGATTATTATAAAATAAAAAAAAATTCTTATTAGCTCAATGGTAGAGCTGGGCATTCCTAATGCTTAGATCTGAGTTCAAATCTCAGATAAGAACAATATATGATTATTTTATCTCTATTTTTTTTATTACTCTAATGTTATTAAAGGTACATGGTACAAACACACTAAATATTTAAGCCTTGCCCTAATCAATATACCAGTTGCTCTAAAACAGATTGCTAACGTAAACACCAATATACCAGTTGCTCTAAAGTATATTACTAAGGTAAACACCAATATACCAGTTACGTAAAATAGATTACTAAAGTAAACACCAATATACCAGTTGTTCTAAAGTATAATACTAACGTAAACACAAATATACCAGTTACGTAAAAAAAAAATAGATTACTAAAGTAAACACCAATATATGAATAATATCTTCTTTAAGTGGTTTCTACTTTTTAACGGATAGAGCCTAATGACCCTGAATCCCCCGCAGATAATGATAATCTCATGTTTAAAACCCCTACACAAGCGAGAGCGAGAGCAATAGTGCTAGAAGATACCACAAAGTATGACATGCCTTCACGGAGTGTTAATATCCCTTATTGTTTGGCTTTGTCCTCTGAAAACTTTTCTAATGACGAAC